AACGAGCTAGACAGAAAAGGTACCACCGAAAGAAGGTCGACCTCACCCCCTTTGGTAAACCGAAGCAGAGAAAGAGGAAGAAGCAAAGCTAGGCCATTCGATTAGGGATGTTCTCACCTATGCGTACTCTCTTGAATAAGGAATCTAAAAAAGAACCTTATTCTTTTTCGCATCTCCCAAGTTCGAATGCTTTTATGCTGTTAAAAGAAATCGAATACCATTCGTGACCCAATTCAAAAACGGAGTGACTGAAGACCTCCTCCCCCTTTCCCGCCTATCCCTCCCGCAAGAGAGGACTCGTTCTGGCTTTAAAGAGCCTCTTTTTTAGCAGTCTCGCCCATAAGAGAAGATAAGAGAAGATTGACCATCTCTTCTTCCAAGCTTCTTTCTGCTTCTTCTCGGCGTAACGAAAGAACTAGATGAGGAGAGGCCTCCGGTTTCAAATCCCTACCCTACGCCTTACGAGGGCGCCCTAGCCAGATTCACTCCCAAGGGTCAATCAAGCCTTTTCAACTAGTTCAAATAGTCGTCACAGTCTTCGTTCCTGCTTTCAACGAGACTTTCTTAGCTGCATCAGCTTGTAAAACTCTCTCTCCTTCACCAGGAAAGGGAGAGCGGACAAAGTACCAGACGATTGGGGTTGGGTAAGAAGAGCGTACGATAAGAGTAAGCAGACGATGTCGATAGAAGACGATTCGTGGGATCTTATCTTCCTCAAAGTCAAAGAAAGAGAAAAATGAGCTAAAGAAGGTATGCCCAGCCCATGGAATTAGATGTCGAATGAGTACGATTTCGAGCATAAAGAGAGAAGAAAAAGGAACTTTTTAGCAAGAATCTAGGTTTAGCAAGATAGCTGCCAGAAAGACTGAGCTTAGGTGCATAGCGCTTAAATAAGTGGTTGAAGAGTAGCTTTCCATCCCGACAATGACTACTTACTTTCCATTTTTGGGATTTCACTTAAAAGACTGGACTTCAAGCAGCAATGAGAGCAAAGGCAAGGAATTGATGCGCCAATAATCGAAGAATGGGGCAAGGCAAATTTCCAGACAATGGCAAGTGCTTGAGAAGGAGCTGTGAAAGAAGGGGCTGCTAGAGAATAGGGAGCTCTTGAAGAAGAAGGGATTGCGGGGTGAACGGCATTCTGTTGTACTACTAACACTAGCTGTACTAGAGTAGTTTAGTAGCGCCTTTTGAATCAAATAGGCGAACCCTTTCCGAAAGGCGAACAGCCCGCATTGCAAGCAAATAGATAGCCCCCGCCCGTTTGAGTCGTTGCGAGCCGGAAAGCGTACCGGCAGTTTGAGTCGCGAAAGGGCCGCTTGCTTAATCTTTATTTTCTTATATTTATATATACAAACAAACAAAGAAGAAAATCATTTTTTTATCCAATTGTTAATTCCTGGGAAGAGGAAGAAGCAGATAGAGCAAAGGCCTCCTCTTTCCGAGGTTGGGTGTGGCTTCCCGAAGTGAGCGAATTGCATGTAGAGATCCGTAGGGGCTTATAGTTTAATTGGTTGAAACGTACCGCTCATAACGGTAATATTGTAGGTTCGAGCCCTACTAAGCCTACCACCCCCTTCTCTTCACCCGATACAAGAAGGCAGTCGAAGTCCCCTCCACTCTTCATTTTATGGGAAGACATCGCGTTCCTAGTCGATTTCCCTCATTGCACTGTCCCCTTAATGCTACGAAGTGAAGCAGGCATAGAGACCAACCATAGGGTCTCTATCCTGTGATCTTTCATCAACCCCGGCTCGGTATCGGTAGTCTCAGTCTTTCCCTGCCTGCCCTGGTATGAGTTGAGGGGAGTCTTGTCTTATTCTACTCTAGGCTCACTCCACCCCCTGTGTTGTCTTATTTCAGGAGGGACTAGATTTTTAAGAAATCCCTGACTCTGTCTTTGGGCTAAAGCCTATAGTTCTCTCCTCACTAACGGAAGTCTCTTAGTAAGTAGCATCAGCTCTTCCGGGGGGAAAGCCTAAGTCAGGAGTATTCGCGGGCTATCCACAAGCATTAGTTCTCCCCCTGACCTGCCTCCCAACCTCAAGATCATCAGCGGACGACGCCTTCTTCCGAAAGTCCTCCCTCTTTGCTTTGCCCCAGCGAAAGAGACTGAAAAAGATCCGTATCCGATTCCTCGGGTCTTGCTGCGTCAGCTACCGTAGATAGGAGGCTTTAGCCTATAAAGAAAGCAGCTTAGTAGTCGGAAGGAAGCAAAGAAAAGTATGCCCTACATGTCAACAGGTCTGTCGACACTCCCTATGGATGGGACTTGAAACCAAACCGCTCCGGTGGAACGGTTGGCAGGCTCATCTATAACGTATTCTGTAGATCTTAAGGAAAGCAGACGGGGAAACAATCAAGAAGCTTCCTGCCTGGTATCTGATTGGATGCACTGGCCAGGCTATCTCATAGTCTGGTACTCACTGCCAGTAGACTGAATCAGGTAGACAGTCTCTTACAGCCGGTTACAGCGATTGATTGGGGAGAGAGTGCTAGTCTAACTGCCGGTACGGGTATGCTAATAGATAGAGGATCCGCCAGTCCTAGAATCAGAAAGTAGCTTGTCTGCCGGACTGGCTGCTTCATTGAATGTGTCGATCTTATTCTATATAAGGAGTTGATTTGCATCCTTGTCTGGCAGTTAGCTAAGCGAGAAGCTGTGATCGAGGAAGCCCCGCCCAGTAGTGCCTCTACTCTACTAGTCCTAGTACTAGATACTAGATAGACAGGCCGATCACCGGTGGCATAAGATCCTTCTCTGCTTGTCTAACTCAAGCCAGATAGCAGCAATCACTCGAAATAGTCATATGCGGAACACATGCAAGTCCAGATTGAAAGATAAGAGAGCCAAGTCTATCTCTTAAGACCAAAAGGAAATGTTGGGGGGACAGGTCTCTAGGGAAGAAATGCCAGAGGTCTAACCTAACCGTTTGTTTCATGCAGTGAAGCGGGCTAGAGCCAGAAGTACGGGATTGTTTGAAGGCCTTTCCGGTTTCAGCCAACTATATATAGTGTCAAGGAATAGAATTTCTTTTGGGCAAGTAAAGTCAAAAGAAAGGGCAATATTCCAAAAAGTAGTTCCTGACTCCAATCAGTCAACTACGGGCGGTAAAAGAGCTGGTAGTGAATCTTCGGCGCAAGCTGTAGGAGTAGGACTAGTTTAGGTTTAGGCGAGGGAAGAAGCAACGGCTAACGAGATAGGGGCGACAAAGCGAGGGGATTGAGCCTTTCTCCTAGCGCAAGAGTTTTCGTCGCTGGATTAAGACGACTTAGCTACTTGTCTGAAAGCGGAAAAGGAAGGTGACTAACTTCATTCGGTAAAGCTAGATAGCAACCGAAAGAGGCACATCAAAAGATCTTTTGCCCGGAAGACAAGATCGCAAGGGAAAGTTCCATGAATCAGCAAATCCTTGTTTTTAGTTATTAGGTTAAGCGTGAGCAGCGTGGGCATGAAGCTAGCAGCAGCGAGCGATTTGCGGTCGTGATAAATAGGTATGAAGTATATGATTATATCAGCAGATGTGTGTGTAACTTGATCTTCTCCGCAAGAGACTCCAACGGGAACTTAAGAGTCTGACAAAAGTCCTACCACGAGAAGGGTTTACCAACTCCAATCGGTTCTAGATAGTGGTAATAACTATTTTGATGCAAAATGCAGATTGACCCAATTATGGAAGAGCCAAAAGACAACACCAAGTGCCGTTCGGGAACAAGTGAAAACATAGGCCCAGGCGGTAGAGCCAAGGTAACTAAAAAAAACAATTCTCAATTTTTTGATCGCCCAAATTTTGTATTCCACCTCTAAGGGTCAGAATCTTGCTCGGCTGTCCTTTCAATCCACTATGCCAGCACACCAAGGCTTGGTTGAAGAATGGTGAATATGCATGCTTCCCCCCTATTCCCGCTCATTATATATAACCGACTAGCTGATATTCCAGTAAAGGAGTCAAGCCCGCGCAGAAAAACCTTTGAATTAGTGGGTAACTTCCTCTCATCCACAACCCCGGCTACCCATAGTTTGAAGGGAAAGTTTCTCCCCCCTTAATAAAGAAATAGGTTGGGGCAGCCCTATGCCCTATGACGCGATGATGACTAAATAGATTATTCCCGCGAAACCAAAGCGCTTCATAGTTTTAGAAACTTTTAGGCCATTCACCCCATGCCCATCCTTTGATGCCGATGCCGGCAAGCGTTCCCCTCCCCTTTTCCATTGTTGAAACGGGCCTTCCTCTTTTGCAGGAAGGTTCACTATGTCAAGTTGAAGCCTTTGGAAACTCTCCTAACAGGCAGAGAAAGCTCAAAAGAGGGATTGGCGGGAAAGACTTCAGGAAGTGCTGCCCTTCTCTTTTCTGTCCTAGTCCCTCGGGAGCATACAAAGGGTTCCCTTCCATCGGTCGAGCCCTAAGCAAGGGCAGACTAAGCGGGTAAGGACTGACTCGATTGACTGGCGTGGCCTTAAGAGCGGGAATTTCCTTCTTTCATCCCTAGCAACCCAAAAAACATCCTACGTTGTGAACTGATTTCCTGAGCTCTTCTTTGATAGATTGAAATCCGATTTCGAACTGATCTTTCTTATTAAACAAAAAAAAACAGTCCCAGAAATGGAATCTGCCTCTCTTTCTGAATGCCTAGGTCAGTCCCAACCTGAAATCAGAGCTAGATTGCCTGCCTGCCAACTTATTTGAGTGACTAACTACCCTGCGAACCTACTACCCTTATTACCCTCCCCGCGCGCAGACGCTTTCTTGCTTCCGAACCCCCCATTCGTGAAGCCTGCTCTTTGCTTGGGCCTATCCTGTCTTTCATTCGTGTAAACTCTCTGCCCTCTTCCACTGAGACAAAGTCATTCTAACGCACGCTGAGCAGTTTCTCCACTTCGAAAGCTCAGTCTATTTTGATTTCTGGAGAGATTCCATTATGAACATTTCCTCCTTTCCCTGTAGTACGCTAGCCTGTAGAGAACTTCAGTAGGACCGTGGCATCAATGCACCTTTTCGTCGATACTATATTACGTAAACTAGATGTTAAGGCAATGTCAATTGTATGATGAGATACCGTAGTTGGCTCCTGTTAGCACGAAAGATAGATATGAAATGCCTCTTTTAGAGTGAGAGTATATTGAAGTGCTGGGCTCAATAGTGTCCTTCCGTGAGATGAGCTGGGCAAGGATAGGTGAATTCTTGTATAAGGAAGAAGCGGAAGAGCTACTTGAAAGAAAGGTTGGAAGAACTAGTCCCTTAGGATGCCGTAGGTCCTATAAGGTGGATTCTTCTGCTCTCTTGCCTTTCCTCGCCCTATCGGTCGAGATGTGCCACCTCAACCTCAACTCTCTTCTCTTTCTGGTATCTAGCGAAATGGCAGCTGGATTAAAAAGTGCTTTTTATTGCTAAACTGTACTTTAGTCTTTCCTTTTGAATCCCTTCTATCCTTCGCTCCTTACTATACTCTGGCTACAGAGCAGAGCCCTCTAAATGCCATCATGAAGCGTAAGACATCTCATTGGAAGAAAGTGGAATGCCTCTAATGAGCTCTTTCCGGCAGCGAGTCTCGGGTATTCAATCCTCCCATCCATCCTTCCGACAACGCATTCAATAGCATAGCCAATGGCCCACTCACTTGAATTAGGAATCTCAACTCGATCTTAGCGGATCTAACTTGAACTCCTTCTGTCTTAGCCTACCATCTTTATCTTCTATCCCCTGGAGCTCCCGTTTTGAGAGGATAAGTAGCTGACCTCTTTCTAGTAATCCCCTTAGTCTCCAATCTAAGAGAAAAGTAGCTCCTGGCTTCATGTCTTGCTGATCGATTGACTTCTTTTCTCAAGTTTAGTTTCTCTTTCAGTTGGTGATTGGGGATTGGCATAGTTCCCGTCTCCCCCATTTCTGGCCAAAGAAAAAGAAGGGGAATTCCTTCAAGGCAGCAGGAACGAATGGATAAAAAAACATGATTGTTCACCGAACACAAGACCTGGTTATACGGGAGAAAAACTAGTATCAATAACGAAAGGGCTTTCCCTATTAAGGAGGCGGATCCATTTCGGATGCTTTAGATATAGCAACCTGGGGATTAGGATAAGTAAGGGAATCAGTAATCGTTCTTGCTTGTTGGTCTGTTTGCTTTCGGCTTTGCAATTCAATAAAAAAAAGAAAGAAGAGAAGATAATCTTGTTGAGAGTGACTGCCCAATGGGAAAGAGAAAGGTGACTTCCGCCTCCAAGGATAATCTAGAGTCGAGAAGCGACTAAAATCTCGTATATAGAGAGAGTCAAGCCGTTCCAATCTGCTATAGCAAGTCCTTCTTCACTGGAAGGATGGAACCCTGATTGGTATGCCAACATTTTCTCTGGGTAGGTTGACCACATTGGAGGAAACTGGTTACCGGGCTTGTTACCATGTCTCCCGAGTGATGATCTCCTCAGTACATATGGCGTAAGATGTGATTCTACATCTCTAGTTTTGTGCCGCCCGAGGAACACTCTTTTTTTTTTTTTTCTTAGAAGTAGTTCCTATATTCTCCTTCTTTTCTTGCTAGAGTGCGCTAGCGCTTTAGTTTTCTCGCTTGTTCCTTTCGTGGTGGGGATCAAGACTATAGGAGGAAAAAGAGTTCATTAGCCTATATTCCCGACATGGATGGTTCAGCCCTTCAACCCGATCCAATACCAAGACGTCCATAACTATCACTTATATAAATAAATAGATTATATAAAAAAATATATATAAAGGGTTGAGAAGTGTTTCGTCCGGGAGATATAGCTCATCAGCGCATACATACAGAGATCCTGTGATTGGATTTGTACTAGAGAAGGGAAGACCATAGAATTCTGGCTAACGTAAGGTTAATGGCTAAGGAGGTATGTGCCAAAGTGATTGAACGTGATGAGCTATTGAAGGAGTGGAGTGTCATGAGAATGACACTGGGCTAGTCACACAGACTAAGAACGGACTTGGCTCTTATCGAGGCAGCTAACCACTGGCCGCACATGATAGTTGGACTTTTCTTCTGTGTCAACAAGACAAGCTAGAGCGGAATAGGCCTTGGGCTTTGCTAGAAGCCTTGGCCTTACCACACTCCCGAAGGCTTCTTCACTCACGCGATCTCAATGCCTGGAACAAAGTGATCTAAGGCAGTCTTCCCGCATATGGCTTGGTGGTTCAAGTTCCTTGCCCTTAGTTAGAAAGGATAGCTATTCAATCACAGTCAGTTTGCCGCACCGGTGCTTGCTCGCTACAGCTCTATCATGCCGTAAACGCCCCTTTAGAGATAGGGGGCTAGGCACCAAACTCAACGAAATAGTTGCCATCAATGGTATTATAAGAATGTTCCGAGTAAGACCTTTATTTAGTATATTTACTCGGCTCCTTCCCTTCTCTTAGCTTAGTAAGTTGCTTACTCTTCTCTAAAGTAAAAGGAGATAATTATGTATACCTTTCTTCCCCTGTTCCGGAGATAGATATAGCCCTCTCGAAAGCAAAGCTAGCTTCTTAGCAAAAATAGGGTGTTATTTCCCCAGAACCATCAGATCAGGAGAAAGATTTTCTTACTTGTAATGTGACAATCCCATCTCCCAATGCCCCTTCTTCTGATCAAATACCTATTGCCACCCTTAAACTTTCTGATTACCGAGGGGGCATAATGAGTCTTACGTTTATTCTACAAGCACTGCAATAGCGTACGGCCAGTCGATCAATTATTGAATAAATGACAGATGATTCTCCTGAGTATACTTGACTTCTTATGTTGTACTTCCCAGCTTTGACTCTTTATGTCTCCTAGCCAATGATCAAATTCCTATGGTGGTATTGTTGGAAGAACCCTTCCCTTCTCGGAATGGAAAATTTTCTGTTAGCAGTTTCTTTGAATTTGTTCCAAAGTGGAAGGTATATTTTTGGGTTCTCATGGAATTAAAAAGCATAATTTTAATTGTCTTGAAATCCTTAATAGGCCAACCAAAAGAAAGAAATTGTTCAATCATTCGGCCCCTTATATTGAAGTACGCTGTACTTCAAGTACAGTCGAAGGGACCCACTTCACCTCTTCCCATGTAAAACCGAACTGCACCGCGATGCGGCAACCAAGGCATCTCATGAGGGTCAAACTTTAATTATCGAAAAGGATAGGCAGGTATGAAGTCTTTCTTCGATTCAAGCTAACGCACTTTTGAAGTAAGCAATTAAGTCAGCTTGGCGAACTATCCAGAAGGCGAATCTGTAGATAGATAGACTCAAGGAGCTTTATAACTTCCTTTGCTGGGACAGATTGATTGCTCTCCCTTCGGTCGAGGGATTAAAGAAAGGAGAAGAATCTCTCTCATGTCGATGAAATTAGTACCCTACAAATTAAATAAATCTCGTTAGCCCTATCATAGACCTCGACTTGGCCATACTGTAAATAAAGAGGGGGAAGAACTTAGGACTTACCCTAGGACTCCAGCCCCTAGCCTACAAAGAAAGCAAATTTGAACTCTATTGCCCTCGACTGTCACGGATAAGAAGGAGATGGAACTAAACAGGCTTAGGCCCTTTTCCTCGGGAATGCAACTACTAAGTCGAGCTACTTCCTTAGGCCGGTTATTTCCTTTTGCTTGATGCTTTTATTTTCCTTTTCAAAGAAAATTTCCTCGCTTCCTTAAAAAAAGAAAGGAATTGTGTATTCTTATTTTCCGAGAGAACTCTAGAGAAATTATTGATTGCAACAGCTTACGAAACCAGCATCCAAGGAATCCTCGGACAAGATGGTCGTATAAAGTGTAATGAATAGGAAGTAAGTCGGAAGGCCAAGAGATATAGCCGTTCCAGCTGGGTTAGCAGAAGAGAAGAAGTAGCAGAATCAGTCGACTTGCCCACACAGCGTCTTTTTTGAGCTCTTATCCTGGGACTTTTCTTTGTGCAGGACTTCTGTACGTGATCCTTAGCCTCGGTTCGGACCAAGCGAGGGTCGAAATAAGCGATTTCAGGGCTTAGAAGACCCTTCGCCAAAGGGCCTTGCTACTTTTTTTTTGCCTGACTACTGATAGTGATGACCTACTGCACTCCCTGCTACCGACCTTCAAACAACTTGGAAATAAAATAATGTAGCCACTACTACTGCTGAGAAAGAGCTACTATTTAACACAAAATACAAATGTTCTATGTTCTTATGGAAGCCTTTTTACCAATACTCATGAAGCCCATATTTAATGGGATATCAATGCACTTGATGTAGACCAGAAAGAGGAGGCTTTCCCGATTCTATGCACCAGCTACTCCATACATACTAGCTACTGGGAATTGCCTTAGAAATATATAAGCAAGTGTAACGAAGTCGGAAGATAGGGTCCTATCCTAGCCTCGAATAGCTCATAGTTCTTTGGACCCGTATAGAATTGAAAGCGGGAAGACTTGGGACTGAAGTAGAGGCGAAGGCGACTAATGTTTGAATAGAATTAGCAGCTTCACTGATTTCCGAAACTGACCTGCTTCAACCGCCTTCAATGGAAAGAATAAGGGAGAAGCTAATCCCAGTCGATTGAAAAGAAGTGGATTTGGAGACCTTTGATCGGCCAATAAAGAGCGCTAGGCGTTGGTCTTTTAGTTACCTCTTTCTCCTCCGCCTGGACAAGAGGATGGGACAATTGCTCTGACAGGCCTTTTGCCAGCGTAGTAGTTGACATTCTTGGTGGATCAATTCAAGGCCAGCCTTTCTTTTTCTCACCTCTGAGCGGGTATCAAGATCAAGCTCTTTTTAAACGAAAAATCTCAATACGAAAAAAAGTCCATTGTGCCAGTTCTTGAGCGAACTGTTGAACAAAGCTTCATTCATTGGTGCGAGAGTCTCGATAGGGCTTGGATCGGATTTCACTGACAGAAAGGGGATTCGCTACTCCCACTAGACGGAGGATCTTTCAACAGTTTCTAATACAATCTCAGAAGTAGGGCTAACACGTCCTGTACGTGCGCCTGTAAGTGAGCGAGGGACGGATATAGATATCGAAATATAAGAATTAAGAGAAGACGCGATTGTAGGCTAGGCTAACTTTTCTCCCTTCTTTGGGGGAATCAACCATGCTGCGAAACGGATTCGGCCAGTTACAGTCAAAGCCGGTGAGAATGAAAGTTCTAATCTGCTCTAATTCCTTAGCTAAACCCTTGTCTCCCTAACACGAAGAATCTCACATCAAGGGTTCGGCTCTTCCCCCGTTTTTCGAGACTTTGGAACGACATAAAGGGACTTACCGCGTAGTGGGGTTCTTGACGGAAGGAAAAGCTCTCTCAAAGGTAGATGTCTTTTTTTCCACCTCAGCTGATACTGAAAGGTTGGTTGGGCTAATTACCCAGAACTTTTCTTCTTTGTTTCAGAAGCTGAACAAGACTTGGTGGATGAGACCAGACGAGATTCTTCCACAGCACAGAAAAAGCAAGGACTCTTACCCGCCCGTAGACCAGAAACTGAAAGACAAGGAATCAACCAATCGAGATGAATTGAATGCTTAGTTTTGACTTCTTCGATGGATGATTTATAATAAAAAAAGTACGTTAAGCCTTTTTTGATTCTTACTACGCTAATCCAAGTACTGGATCATATCTCTCTCCCTTTTAGCCAGCAGATAGATGGTTTGGAGTAAGCGCACTACAGAAGACTAAGATGCAAGCCGGAACTAGAACTAGAAAGCTCAAACAAGGAAAGCTTTGTTCTGCGCTAGGATCGCTTAAGCCGCATTGGAAAACAAATTCCTTTCTGTTGCTTCTTTCCCGGCCTCTGTGTCACGAACACTTTTAAGTCGATTTGGGCTCTTCATTGGTGGGTGATTTAAACCCTTTCCCCCCTCTATCTATCACGCCAGAGCGATATCCATTCAAAGCATAAGCAGGGGAATAGGTGATCGCACCTAAGGCCTTAACTAAAATAATATTGTATCCTGGGTTGGACCAACTCCCATATCTTATTAGCAAAAGAGGAAACCTGCACGAGCTCTTCTTCTAGCTTCTTAAGCTAAGACTCTTTCCTCCATCCCAGAATCTTCACCTAATCAAAAAAGCTTTTCTTCAACAGCCCGCGTCGTGATTCTTTCAATTGAAAGTTTTTGTTTTTAACTACGATCCCTTCTTAGATTATTTATATTGATTCCAGAAACCCTGGGACAAGAACGATCAAGCTTCTTCTTCTTTGGTTGATGGACTCAGACGTCAAGCTGTGGATATTTGATCTGATTGATTTCATTTCGTTCAAAAGTTGTCTAGGGCATACGGTCTTCTCGAACAGGGTAGGACGGTGCCTAAGCCTTTTTCAACTAATCGAAGAGGGGGAGCCGCCCCCATAAACCACGTATTCCTCACTCACCTAAGTCCTTCCGAATAGAAATGAAATAGAAGAAAACGTTCGCTAACAAGAAAAACGTGGTCCAAACATTCTTACCTCGCCTCTAACATTCTCTTAGGCTTCTGCCTATACCATAAGCTTATCCCTTCGTTCTTGCTTCGCGACTCGGCTCTAAAACAGGAATCGCTTCAGTGGGTCCTGATCTTTTGTCGAGCCCTGCTTTGGTTTCTGGTTTGATGGCTTAATAAAGGGAGAGGGTTGTTAGAATGATTTCGTTCTCTACTGGGCGAGCTTTAGAGAAGACTCCAAGCTTGACCCCTCCCACACAGGGGTGACTGGCTAGGGATGGGAGGAAGAATAGTCACCACACAAACTCTATACTTAAAAATAGCGTAAGAAAAAGAAGACAAAGGAATCGAAGTTCTCGAAGAAGCTGTTATAGCAACCTTTACCTGTTTGCTTCCTCCACCTATAGCAAGGGTACAAATCATCCTGTATGAAAGACTGAACCTACAAAAGCAAAGGACTGCTACAAAACCTTAAATCAAGATAGGGTCGGTGGTCTTTGAACCCCTGAACCCGAGTGAAAAGATTCAAAAGTACTTTCGTAAGGCAAATCTCTAGCTCCAATGAAAGATGGAACCACCTCCGCAACAACTTTTGAAATTGTTGCTACTCCGTCTTCTGCGCCAACCGTTTAAGACACTACATAAAGAAGAGTCACGCTCTTGAAGCCCTAAGAAATAGGCCAAATCGCCTGCTAGAGAAGAAGCTCTTAGGGAATCGATCTAGACTAGATGAGATGCCGGTGCCATTAAACTAGCTGCCAGAACGAGTTCAAGAGATGAGGATGTTAGCGAATAGGCTTTCAACTAATCTCTTTTCTTCCCAAGGCTAGCTGTCCATTGGTCTCAGTCCCTTGTTCTCATTCCAGTCTCGGTCTAATCAGTGCTTCTTCCTAGCTGCTATTGAATCCGCTCTTTCGTAAGACAAGAGGAGTAGAAGGGAGAATCACCCAATAAAGCAGTGAGCCAAAGAAGCAAGGGGACAAAGGGTTGGTAGCACGCTTACGGTCTCATTCCAGTCATTCTGGACAAGACAGTCGGAAGCGAGCCAAAGGGTCGGCTTTCTTTCTCCTCTTTTTAAGAAAGAAGTAGCTGCTACTGTGATCATATCTGCTGTTCGCATATCCGCTCAAGCAAGCCTGTCCCAAGCCCAAGCCGGCCAAGCAGTTCAGATTGAAGGAAATTCCATATCTTTTTACATGTCACTGAGCGATCTCCCTCGTATGGCAATGCCAAAGCAAAAGAGTAGAGCAGCGTCTCGCGGAAATGAATTGACCAGATCGATGGAATTGCACGATGCCGAGTTCTCTCCTTGTCCACTACCTCTGATGAACGAAAGCGATCGGACAAAGGCAAGATATCTGAGTATATAAAGAGAAGACCGACCTTAGCCTATTGAGGCAAGATCTCAGCCGAACGAACTTGACCACGTACTCGAGCTTTTTCTATTCTTGACACATTAGGGTAGGAATAATAGTAAGCTGAGCTGCCTATCTCGCTTTGAGCGCTACCTAAGCACTGTTTAAGGCACTCAGAGAAGTATGGGTAGAAAGATAAATTAAATATGAAAAAAAAGATGCTTTGGGAGTGTGAGATACGCGAACGGGGAGTACGCAGCCGAACAACCGCAGGGGCTTCCAGCAGTGATAGCTGAACTAACCAGATGGGCCGCCCAAAACATGGAGCTGACATTTAAATAAAGAAATCGGAAATCAACGTCGGATCCCGGCTATCCGAAAAACGCAAACTGAAGCGGAGGATCACAAAAAAATGCAACAAAAAAGGGGCGAACCAAGCGCTTGCGCGAAGGAAGAAGCGAATCAACCAGAATGGAGACAGGGAGGAGAGGCGAAAGAGAGATTTTCGAGCCTGCAAAAAAAAAAGCAGCAAGCAACAACGGCTTTTCAGCCGTTGCGCGCTAGCTTGTAATTTAGGGGGTAGGGGTGCCCCTTTCTAAAACTTTTAATATAAGGAAGAAGAAGGCCCTTTTTTGTTTGGAGTTTTCCCCAACCTATACCTAAGGGCTTCCTTCAGCTGCATCGCACTGCCGCATAAACAATGGATCCGCTGGGCTGGATGAGCAACCTTCTCTCTTAAGGAATAAGGAATAGTGAAAAGCCATGTCACTTGGAACGGAACTGGTTGCTTATTGACTTTTTTTAGTAAGACCACTTTGGTAAGCAAAATTCTATTATCTTATTTTATTATTAGGCATGGTTGCTTAAAAGACAAAAGCTAGCTTCTAGATGTTCTTTGCCTGAACATATGGAGGAAGCAACCTTCTGGCCTCTGTACCAGTAGTGGAGTGGCTTGCTACTTTCAATCAGAAAAGGAAAATGGAGCAAGGCAAGGGAGAAAGAAGTTATCCCCTCTTCTCTGGTAACCCGCCGCCGGTCATATAGAGTGCTCCGCCCGCCACCGCATATGTAGAAAAAGAGGGAGCGGGGAAGGAAGAACAACCGTTTGACTTTGGCACATGAGGTGGCGGGTTTGGCTGGGTAACATAATGGAAATGTATCGGACTGCAAATCCTGGAATGACGGTTCGACCCCGTCCTTGGCCTAGGGGAGTGGCGAGCAGCACGGAACTTTAATTAATCAAATGGCATAACATAAAAAGGGGGGCTTTCCTTTTTTAGAAATCCACAGACAACATTCTGGAACTTCCAAACCAAAGAAATGCAACATGAGAAGTTTTACGTTACGCTTCAATAGAATGAATTCGGTAAGGGTAGAGCCCCATGGTCGATCGAAGGTCCTGTGCCACTTGAACTCAAATCTATCTTACCTTCCATCCATCTTTGTCCAGCCAGCTCATAAATGTTAGACCAACCAATCTCAGGGCTGACACAACCGAATTGGTTGAGGAAAAGGAAACCCCAGCGACCAAGCACTCCCGCCTCCAAAAGCGGAGACCGAACAACCGCCAGGTTGTCGAAGACACGTCTGAAGAGGAGGCGGGCGCCCTCTAAGTTGACCACCCTACCCACTAATGGACTATGAGGGGGGGCAGGCGAACGGGAACCGACCGAGAACCCGAACCGCTTGACTGACCCCTTCATACATACTCGATTCATTAGGGTCGGGGATGGATGAAATAATCAAATAAGTGCAAAAAATCGCGCAAGCGAAGCCGGGAAACGGACCGCAGCGCAACGACTAGGACTCGTGTCGGAGGAGTTTTGAGCGTGAGCTACCACTCATGCAGCGGCAAGGACCCGCAACTCTCGAAGGGGCCACCAACCGCCCGAATCACTGTAGCAAACCCTCCCTTTACTCAATGGATAGCGCTTATCCTCTTTCAATCAACAAAATGAGAAATGGAGGAGAAAGATAGAGGTCTTTATTGAAGAGGCTTTGCACCTAGGACTAATAAAGATCCAGAAGAATGGGTCTAGGCTTTCGAAAAGATTAAGATGCAAAGGGTAAAGAGAAAAGAAATGTCTTTTGAACAACCAACCTGACATAAGGATTCTAGCTCGCCCAGTTAGAGCAGATGGAGATTCTCGGACGGGGAAAAGCGGCACTCGACATCTATTCTATTAAACAACACCAAGAACAAAGCCATACCATGCCCTCGGGAGAAAGACGTTCTGATTGCCATGAATGCTGCCCTCGAGGACGTGTACAAGAAGGTCTTTGCCGATTCCTATCAACATGGTGCACCTCTCAGTAGAGGGGCGTGAAAACGCCGTGGAGACTTTGACCGAATGAATAGGTATCAATTGATAGACATTTTGATTGAGGAAGAGAATCCAGGATGAACGCTTTTTTCGTTCGCTATGTGCTGACTGGATGCTCGCGTGATCGATCGATGGACGGGGGAATTGCATGAATGACGAGACCGGCCTAACCTAAAGTCAAGTTCCCTCTCTTGATGGCGAATCTTGATTGACTGACACTAGGAACCGATTCGGAGAAACAAGAAGCATGGCATGAGATACGCGGCGGCAAAATTTCCGATAGCGAATTACTTGACTCGATGGATGGAGGGAGGGCCCTACAACTCAAGCACGAAATCAATGTTGAGTCAACAATCATCGAGAGGGGCACCGCCAAGCGAGATCGAGACCAGCACCTTGTTGTAATATATATATATAGGTTGGGGAAAAGCCCCTTTCTTTTCTTTTATAGGGTTCCCTGCGCTTCTTCTAATATCCCAACAATCAATCAAGAAAGTAGGGGCTTCAAAGCTAGCTTGTAGTTTAGGGGTGCGCAGGGAACCCTATAAAAGAGGCTAGCGTGCAATTTCTCTGATGGGGGCTCGCTTCAAAAAGCGGAGCTTGCTTTCTACTAAACGAGCCTTCACTGCCCGCCCGGCCCCTATCTTTAATCTTAAGTAAAGTGAAGTCAAATCAATGAAGTGAACAGCCCAACCTCTTTGTTTGAAGCTTTGCTTCCCCTAATTCCAAAAAACAAGAAATAGACTTGCTACTACTATAGTTATAGTATAGGAAAAAGCTTCTCTTTGATAGCGGTCATAGGGGGGTTCAGAAAGAATCTGATCGTAGATAGAGACTAAAACCTGTGCGGGGGTAGGGGCGGATGTAGCCAAGTGGATCAAGGCAGTGGATTGTGAATCCACCACGCGCGGGTTCAATTCCCGTCGTTCGCCCATCAATAAATGGACCATTTGTTACGGAGACACAAGACAAACCTAGAAAGAATCTTTTCTTCAAGTCATCTCGAGGCTTTCAAACGCATCCAAGCAATTGGTACCCGATTGAAAGAAACCATAGATTCGCGTCGCCTACTTGCTGAAAGCACAAATTGAATGGCTGATCATTCATTGTATGAAGTTTTTAAGACCTCACTAATCAGCCTTACACTTTTTTTTTAGTTCATAATGAATGAAATGAACCCCCGGATGAAGAGACATTATCCCCTCCCTCTTACTAAACCATGGGGAGCCCCGACTAGTTTACCGGGCAAATTTAGTTGTCGTGACGATACCTTTCTTAGTGGAAGATCGGAAAAGACTTCTCTTCATCACGATCCGATCCGCCGTAGACACCCGAGAGACCTCCACAAGGCAGGCTAAAAGATTAAGAGGAAAAAAAGCAAAGCAAAGAGTTACGCTTTCTTTTCTCTTCCCTTGAACTTGAACCGTAGTATTCCCGCAAAAAACGAATTGAACCGGGTCTGGCTGAGCCCTTCTGTCCATCCATACAAAGAACCGATTCTTGTGCAAAGCGGTGTCGACTCTTTAACGACATCGTCCGCAAATCGAGATCTATTGGAGAGAGTCATCGAATCGTCCTTGATTCCTCGATTGAATTTCGCTAATCGTTTGGTAAAGGCTAGGAAAAGGTCAGCCCGTCATGAAATTCCTTGTCAGGAAGGGTTAGCCCCAAGCCAGCCTTCTCTTCTCTTGGATATCCAAAAAGGCAACATTAAAGCGGTTTAACGCTTTCCTTGGTCTTATAGTTCGTGACCTATAGCCGGCAGATAGGGGCGGAGTTTGCTTGCTCTTCACTCAGGGGCTGCTCCTAAACATGCTCTTCTTCTTTCCTTGGGTGGAAATGAGAACCTAGTGAAAGTGCCTCATAAGGGCGATTATCGCTATATAACGAACGAAAGAATGTTAGGAAGTTCTATAATATAAAGGACGAGACTCAGAAGGACAAAGCTAGACTTCCCAAGGACGAGTTGACTTGCCTTATAGGGGGTAGGGAAGACCCCGAAAAAAAGAGATCTGTCGAAGCAGGACAGGATAGGGCAAACTAGACTTTCAATCTGCGTCAAAGAAGTCATAAAGAGCTTGGCCCGTCCGTAAGCTCCCTCCGGAAAGGAAAAGAATCTTATCCGATCGGCCTGTCCGCTCATTCTCACATTTTACTAATTGGTTGAAATGTCCCTTCCCTTAATTAAGGCTTAGGACAGCGCATCTTTCAGGCCTTGAATCGCTTTAATCGGTAAAATTACATCCATATCCATGGACACCAAAGGCTTCCTAGCCGGAGAAAGTACAGTTCAGTCTACAGAGCCCTGAGAAGTTCTATCGAAGCCGATCTTGCTAATCGCGAACCCCTCGTCTTTACTAAGAAGATAAAAAGGGCTTTCTTTTTCTCGTCGCTTCCGGCTTGATCACTGCTAAAGCCCTTCCCGAGCATTTCTGCGAGTTGATTCTACACCTATTTCTGGCTATTTTCTGCCAAAAATCGAGTTCACGAACATGTATCTTTATACTTTCTTTACGGATTAACCAATTTCTAAACGCTGAAGTAGATTCTAAAGAGATCCCACTTCCTCATGAATCTCTTTTTACTCGGAATCTTTTGTATCAAATCCCAGTTTTGCCAAGGGAGCTACCTCATTTTTCACCTTGAATTGATGGAAAAATTTTTGACTTTTCGTGTAGGATTAGATCCAGTGAGGGTCTTTGGCTGACCGATATTGCACACCAGAATTTAGCTATTTCCATTTTTTTCTTGATAGCCGGTCACATGTATAGGAGACCAACTGGGCATTGGTCATGGTCTAAAATATCTTATAGAAGCTCATAAAGGTCCATTTACGGGCCAGGGCCAGAAGATATGAGATCCATGGTATGCTCAATTCTCTCTTAACCCTAAATTATTAGGCTCTTTAACCATTATTATATATTCCATTCCCCTTTATCCATATCTAACTAGCTACTGACTATGGTACACAACTTTCATTGTTCACACATCACATGTGGATTTCGAAGACTTGATGCTGCTGCGCATGCAGCCATTTTTATGTATGGTAAGAGACTATGATCCAACTACTCGATACAAGGATCTAAATCTAATAGATCGGGCAATGAACTATGGCTGTCATATCCTTCTCTTGCACTCTGTATCCTCGCTCTGTATCATTGAGTTTGCGGCTTTCGAAGGCGATGGGATGTCCCTCCTGCATAAGCACACCTCCTATGGAAAGGTCGGAAGCATCTTTCTTTCTTTGTGGACTTCGAGCACCTTTTCGAAGTCTGGCAAGACTAGAAAAGGCTCCTGTGTCACAGCTGCCTTCAACTCCTCGAAAGCATTCTGGCACCTCTTGGTCCACTCCCACGACTTGTTATTCTTTAATAGTTCCGCTGCTTTTGCAGAAAATCCCTTGATGAACCGCCGATAGTCATTCACCAAACCAAGGAATGACCGTCACTCAGATACCTTGGTAGGAGGCTCCCACTCTCTGATGGCCTGAACTTTATTCTCGTCCATCCTGATCGTACCATTCTTGATCACATGGCCAAGGTTAGCTAAGCCGCCTTCGCAAAGGAGCACTTCTCCTTCTTGATGTAGAGCACCTGAAGACTGTGTTCCAGGCGGGAGAACGTATTCTTCGCTATCTCAAAGTTTGGGTCATGGTCTGCTTCTTAAACCCTTTACTTATCCTTCACTCATTGCCTATGCAGATGCTGATTGGGCTGGATGTCCCGATAGTCACTACAGGTTATGCTGTCTTCTTTGGTGGCAATCATATATCATGGAGTGCTAAGAAGCAGAGTTTCGAGGTCCAGTGCTGAATCTTAATACCGTTCCGTAGCCTTTGCAGTGGCGGAGACAATTTTGATTCGTCAATTACTTCGGGATCTTCATCTTTCCCTATTTTCCCCTGGAGCTCTTTATTGTGAGAATGTGAGTGCGACGTACCGTACCTTGCTGTTAACCCGGGTTTTCATGCTCGCACTAAGCATTTAGAAATGGATTTCCATTTTGTTCGTGAGAGGGTGTCGCGTGGTGAAGTTCGGGTATGCTATGTTTCCAGCATGTACCAATTGGCAGATGTCTTTACCAAGGCTTTATCTTCTGCTAAGTTTGCTCCTCTTCGGTCCAAGCTTCGTGTAGTTCCTCCCCTTCAGCTTGAGGGAGCTTTTAGACCATATATATCTTTGTCATACACCGATCTATAAAGATAGAAGCAAGCCTAGTTAGGCTTGATGTGCCTAATCTTATTCTATCACTATACCAGGGATGCCGATGGAATCTTTTTAAATCTCAAGTTGGTTCATCCAACCAGAATAGTTTGGGTCTCGTTACGCTGTCTTGGATGTTGAGCCTACGTGCGATGAAAGGGATGAAGATGATGCTACTATGCAGACTGACATCTCGGAACAAACTATTAAGTAAGAGCCTCTCCAGCTGGCGTCCATGAGAATATCCAGTGTGTTGTGGAAGACCAGATGCGCTCTTAGCTGCCTTTCAAGATGGCAAATCTTTCTCAACTTTCATTGGTTTGGCGGGGCTCTTCATCTATCAATCGAAGGTGAGAGTTGGCTTCATTGCTTGGTTTTTGAAGACGGGAGAGATCTCAGATCAGGTTCAACCTAAAGTGAGTCATCATAGGGTTCCGCTCCTTGCTTTGAGGAAGGGACAGACAGTCGTGACTTTCTCGCCTCTTTATGTTGTTTGCCTGAGCCCGGGCTTCAAAGTCAGAGCCTTCCCTGCTTCACCCATTCATTGCCATCAACCGGCTGTTCGAGCTCATCAATCAAGACGGCGGGGAACTTAGATGATTCATCTTAGTATGCCGGGTATGTCTTTGCCCAAGGTTCCGCTTGTTACCTCGTTAACTCGCTCGGGAAAGCGGTTTTTCTACTACTTGGAAGAGAGGGTAGCTCCGTAATCTGTCAAGGAGGTGGCTTTCGCCTATAAGGACAGTTGGAGTTTACGGTCCTAGTTCTGTTACAGTAAGAGCTGTTGCTGGAATAACTGGTGTTGATGGAATAGAAGCTCTTCCTGCTCTCGTATCCGATGAAGAATAGGCCCAAGGGACATCCATGGACAACCGCCACCCACGTGGTTTAGCTAATTCAATAGCCTTCGGAGAAAAGCGACAAGTACCACTGGACAAGCAAATCACTTTTGGAATCACCTTTCTTTAAGGATCCTATTCAGGTGAAATGCCGGAATGATGCGAGGATATCCCGAGCGAGTCAGCTAAACTAAACAGAGACGGAAATATCAGATCAGTACTATTCTGGCCAGCGTATGCTTGTTGAATTGAAGGCATACCGCACACTGCTTCAAATAGAAAGAGATTGGTTTCATCCCCAAGCCTCGCCAGAAGACGTTCCACAAAAGCATTATTTCATCTTGTTCCTTGAGCAATTGAGGAAGCGAAGCGGGCTGCTTGCCTCGAGCCCATAAGAGAAGTACTGCTCTGGACTAGGATGGTGCTGTTCTGCTTAAAACTAGGCTAGGAAATGGGCCTAACTCCATTCGCTGATGAACCCTTAACCTCGGGCGGTATGCTTGGTGACGCGTGCCGTCTACTCTGCTTGAGTGCATACACTAGGCTAGGGCTAGGGCTATCAAAGTGAGCAGTTTCCCCTGTTCACTATGGCTGAAGTCAGTTTGCAAGACAAAGTCTAGTTTTGACTTTGAGTTCCTATTTTACGAACATATAAGAAGCATTCCACAGTCGTAGGTTCTTCTCTTTCTCTGGCATAAACAATAAAAAGCTTCTTCTAATCCGATCTTTCAACCGCACTTCATGGCAAAGCGGTCTTCTTTCAAAGAATCTCCGTCCCTAGTCCATACCCACGTCTGGGGAACTTCTGAACTTCATGTCTCCCTCTTTCAAGTGAGTTCAGTTAGCCCTTAGGTTAGGGTCAGAAGAGAGCTCATCTTTACTTCCTTTCCTATATAAAGCTACTGATTCTCTTATAGCCGAGGGAAAGAATCAATTCTTCTAAAATATAAATAAATAGATATGAGCTGATCGTCTCCCCCCAGAAAGGGCAGAAGTTCGTATAATGATCAGTAACATGAGTAGGCAATACCATGACTATTTCGATTTCCAAGCGATGACCACTTATGACTCTTTGATTGAACCACCCGTATTGAAATCTACAATGGGACTCATGGATCACAGGTCAAAAGGGCAGATCCAAAAGGAAAGAAGATAGCCCTGGGAGGAAGAAGCAAGAACAGTGAAGTCAATGTCTTGTCTGACGGAAAGCCAAAGACACCCAGAACTTTCACTCCGTTAGGCATAACTCTCAGCCGCACCTTGGAAAGGCTTCAAAAGCATGGTGTACTCACGCCTCTTCCCCCATCTCCGTCACCAGATCCTCTTCCTCCTAGGTACAAAGCCCATGCCTACTGCAAGTACCTTTAGACAAATGGCCAAAAGACTGACCGATGTTTAAGGCTGAAACATGACATCCAAGACCTTCTTAATTCAGGGAAAATTGAGCCACCAAGGGCAAAGCGTTCCAATGTCACTACCAATCCCCTACCCACTCATGCCTCCTGCCAATATAAACATGATCGAGCCGACATTGCCTATGTTGTTGGAGTCGTGAGTCAATTCATGCAGAAACCAAGAACGATACATCTAGATGTTGCATACAGAATCCTCAGATATCTTAAGGGTTCACCTGGAAAAGGTCTTCTTTTCCCATCTTCCAGTTCCCTTCAGATGACAGGAGACTCCGATGCAGATTGGGCAGGAGATGCGCTGGACAGGGAATCCATCACTGGAAATAAAGATTTCATTGTCATTGGAGTCTATATCGTGGAAGAGCAAGAAGTAACAGCTTGAAAGTGATTGATCAAGGAAGGGCGAAATCAAGTTCTTTCGCTAAGTATAGGGCGATGCCCACTAAAGCTGGGAATCCCCGCATCAAACTCCTGCCGAAGATTGATGAAACACAAGACGATCTGGTACATCGAAACTGTTCGTAATAGGCCGAAGAATGGTGCATTAGATCCGGTAGCTCGCAGAGGGAATTAGATCCAGTAAAGGCCTAGGCTTAGGTACAACCTTACCGGTGCTTTCTTCGTGAGTTTTTCTTTCTATTTTTTTTATAGAAGTTTATGCCCTTACTCGCCTAGAAGGAACGGGATTAAGGGAGTATAGGTAGAGTCCCGATAGACTGGGAAGGTAGTTTTTCCACTCCTCTTTCTCGATGCTTTTCATAGCCCAGTTTCGTAAACAAGGGAATGACCCATGGCATCAGTTGACTTAAACGAGTTGGGGAGCGAAGCAACTTCCGGTAGCTACCGAGCGTAGAGTTAGCTTTTGGCAGCTCATGAACCGACCGAAGGAGGGGTTGACTCTGCTGCCGGGCTTTGAGGAATGGGAGCAGCTTTGGAATCAGCGTAAGTAGAAGTGGGTCACCCCATATATATAAGTAATATGGGCAAGTACGCGAGATGTAACCAAGATCTTTCTATTTTTCAACGAAGTCCTTCTTTCAGCAAAATCGAAGCCCCTTAGTGCAATCGATTTCAGTATGCCGGTTTAATTTGAAGAGAAAGGAGGGCAGACATCCTTACAATCTCAGAACCAAGGAGAGAAGGTGGCGAAGGATCCGGATTCACTTTTTTTTATTTGATTCATACCCGGCTCAAAGCGTAAAGGGCTTTTCCTGATTAAGAAAGAAGCCTAGAAGAACTCTGAACTAAGCCCAAAGGCTAGATCCCATTTCAGTAGTTCAAGTAGAGATTTTAGGCTAGCCAGCTTTCAGTGCAAAGGAAAGATGTATTGAGAATCTATAGCATATTCTATAAGACTGAGCTACCAAGCAAAGAAGTGAAAGGCCTATCATTTATAAAAAGAGTAGTCCTACCCTGTCTAAGAGTTTGAACAGGTCTAAGAGCTAATCATTCTACCCGTTAGAATATTTATAGCAGTAATTAATAAGTAGTACTAGGATTGGCGTAAGAAGTCACAATCTCTTACTAGCTCCTTTCTTATTCCCCGTAAATGGCATATCCCTAGGTAGACAACTAGTTCTGGGTATAGTGATACAATCTATTGGGTCTAGTCATACTAAAAGGGTAGGTGTAACGGTACTTTTCTTACCCGGTGAATTGATTGCTGTCCCTCTGGCATAACCCCATCACCGAAGTGATCAAGCAAGTGACACTAGTTATAAGGGTAGAAAAAAAGAGCTTCTAGAAAGAAAATGAAAGATTTTTTCTTGAGATGCCGATAAGGAACAGCCAATTATAAAAGCGGGTGGCAGGGAATGAAAGCACTCCTTTGATAGCAAAATATAGAGATTTTTTAGAGCTAGGGGCAGGCCATCTATTCCTGCTTTACTTTCTTAAAAGAAGCCTTAGATCTCTTTCTCGGTCGAGGTGGGAGTAGGCAGTTCTCTATGAACTGGATGTTGAATGATCAAAAAGATAGATGATAGGAAGGCGCTTCTTCGATTAGGTGTCTCGTGGCGCCGGTATCGACCATCGCACGAGCAGAGTGGCCATTTCATTCAGCACTATCTCAACATACATAAGCCCAGCAGACGTAGGCTTCTAATGGTTGATCGCATTCCGCAACTGTAACGGATTCACCCTACCCTAGGGGTTCTTCCCTCTTGTCCTCGGCAACCAGCAAGTTTCTCCTTCATCGGACAATCTCGTGCCTGAGGAGGACTCTTACAAATGAAAGAGCCAGAGTCCGCCTTAGATTAGAAGAGAAGGCCTTCTCTTCTTTGCTGTCCATCTGTGTGAGAGGCATTCTTCAACTTCTGGCCCGATTTCTTCTTGTCAATTTCAACCCCTCTGTTGTGCACTAAGAACTTTAGGAAGTTTCCTGCTGTTACGCCAAATGCACATTTTTACGGGTTCATCTTCAAGCCGTGTTCTCGCGCTCAAACACTGTCTTGAGATCAGACAAATAACCCGAAACAGGGAAAGACTTCACAACTACATCGTCAATATACACCACCTCTACGATGTTGACAATAAAGTAATGGAAGATGAGGTTCATTGCTCGCTGGTAGGTAACTATAGCGTGATTCAGACCGAAGGGCATCACCTGCCAGCATAATAGTCCGTCCGTCCAACAGCACCCGGACAACGGAACGCTGTTTTTGCCTCGTCCTCTTTGGAGATGAAAAGAAGGTTATACCCTACCGTCCATGAATGACAGAATTTATTGCCCATAAGCTCTGTCCACTAACAGATCAGCGATTGGCATTGGGTTCTCGTCTTTTGGTGGGGCAAAAAGACGATAGATAAGGGGATCTAATGCGAACCTTGACGCCCGACGGGCGATAAAGGTAAGGTAAGGGACAGAACCAATGCTGTGTGTAAAGATGCAACGAGGAAACCTCTTCCCGTCCCGGTCGAAAACCGTGCAAAGACGTATGAGGATACTGCATCTCGTAACGGTAGAAAGAGGAAGATTGGGGCAGTCGGGCTATACCTCGCCTACTCCATACCCTTTTGGGGAGTCTTAGTTTTAGTTCCACACTGCCATGATTAGAAGAAGGCACTCCCCTGAACTGCATTTAATAGGAAGGCTTGGTCCCTGCTCTTTTGGGTGCCATTCCTGCGAGTTGTCTTATCCAAAACGAGTCACCAAACCAAGTGTTGACCTGAGTCGAACAAGGCTGGAGTCATGCCAAAGCCAGTCCATTGCCTCAACGTTGGATTGATGGGTTGAAATCGCCCATTCCCGATAGCCTAGATATCTATTTTCTTTTATGCCCATCTCAAAATCTCTCGTTTCAAGCATTTCATCCCCCCAGAATCAAGGGCCTTAAAACGTCTTCAAACGGTCATAGGAACAACATAACGAAACAAAGAAGACGAGCCTGACAGCCAATCCCTTGAACTGCCAGGCAAAGACGGAGACCTGAGATTGAGCCTAAGAATCTGTCAACCGAGGCCTTCGTTCTCAAACACTCCCTTATTTAAGAATCAGCTTTCCCCGGTGTAAGGATGAAGGCCGTACCCCTTGTGGGAGGAATTGTTTTAGTCCCAGCTCCCAGATGAGAAGAAGGAAGCCCAAGGAACTGCCATTAATATGAATGAGAAGGAGCGGAACCCGAACCCAGGGACGTCTGATCGCTCAGATTGGACTCTTCTTAATGGTCACCCTTGGGAGGACTAAATCAAAGGATCAATCACCTAGCCTGTCACTGCTGTAAGCTAATTCCGATTGGATGCTTCTTCCGGACCTCTGACAGCTCAACCAAGGCTTCCTCTTCAAGATTCGACCCATTGCTAGATGCGAGATCGGGCACTGCAGCCTTTTCATACTTTCCTCCTGAGTCTGATGGAAGAAAAACCTTGACTTCTACATTGCGAACAACACAAAACATCCGGAAATAAATAGACTACTCCCATATCCTACGCTAAAATGGAAATATCCTACTCTGAGGCCAAAGAGAGAGACTCAACCTGGTGATGCCAATCCTTGATAACAAGAACACACGAGCAATCCAACCCGTTGGATTTCCTTTTCCTCTTCCCATTCTGACTTCTGTAGGTTTCCCGGTTCAGCACCAAGGACTAAAGCGCCTAGTCCGGGGCACATATAGTGCTCTTATAATCCTCCTCCTCCCGTAATATTAGTTAAGACGGCTACGGCTTGTAGGTGAAACTCACTTGTGATCCCATTCACATAAACATCTCTGATTGCATTAGAGAGAATAGGTAAGCTTTCTGTATCAATGATCTCATCGCAAAAAGCGGGGAGGGTCCAATTATTGGGTAGCGGATAATTCCGAAGGTTTAGAAGTTCGGAAACTTGTGCATAGAGGCAGTTCTTACCAGAATCTACAGCACGCTGACACAGGGCATGAATTTCAGGGGTTTCTTCCCTATGATTCCACATAAACTGTGCTAAAGCGGAAAAAGAATCATAAAAGGAAATTAGTGCTTGTTGTCTGTCCATCTTCAAATTTCTTCCTTTCTTGCTCCTTGCTCGCGGAGCGGCATACCGAAAAAAAGAAGGATTCAATCCAGCCCATAGGTTATCCCTACAGCTACCTTGTTTTGCCACCGAGACCAACCACACCTATAATTCTACACACTAGCCCTCTCTTTTTACCTCTTTCATCCACTTTACAAGTTGACGGAAAAAGTAGCTATCGACACCCTTATCTGACAATTCGGACAGATATCCCAATAATGGAAGGGGATCTCTGCCATCGCTTCCCGTTACTTCGGTAATGACCCACGACCACTGTTGCGAAGACTGGGGGGATACGTATTTACCGTCAGCGGTCAAAGAGCGGATAAGGGTGATAAGATGCCTACGAAATTCTGTACACTGATCCCTTTCCGGATCTTTCTTTTTTTTCGGTTTACCCCCACCGGCGTCACTCGAGCAAAAGGTGTCGGGCTTCTGTCATCACTTACGAGAATTCAAAACTGACTGAAAGAGTCAAGCTAAGAGTTGGGTTCCGGAGTGGGGGCTGAAGTCCGAAAAGGACTGAAGGAGTGAAGGCAGGCTAAGGAAATACCTGAAAGGGGGTCGGGTCTCATAATCAAAAAGCATGCAATCCGCCCTAATCAGTAAGGGTCCGGTGAAAGATCTTAAGGAAAAAGAGCCAACCCTTCTATTCCTCTCCCGAGCTTGAGCTTTCGCAAATCTCTGTCTAGCCAACCAATTACGCTTACCAATGAATGATATGGGTTTTCAAAATGCTTAGGCCTCCTTCGGTTCATCAAGGAAAAACCCTACCCTCCCTTTCTGTCCTTGAGGCTGGGTTAATTGAACTAATCAAAGTGTCGCGGAAGCCCCTACTACAACCTTAGTTTGCTCAGGCTTACAGGAGCTAACGTTGAAACGTCTCCCCGGATCGAGATTCGAATCTTCCGCTCTCCGCCAGCTCCTGCACAAATCTCTTCTGCCACCGTTGGTTCTATCTTTAACATGCAAGCCTTTGAGTTCGGTTCCTATCTACCGTTGGTGTTAAAGGGAGCCGGCAGCTATTATTCAACTTTCATCTTTCTTTTCTTTGAATGAGGGGAATGTTTTTGCTAAAATGCTTCCTGGCTTGAAGTTGGGAGATTATCCTCTACCTTCTTTCAGGCTCACTCTAACAGTTCCTTCAGTCTGCCACTCTCTCTTTCTTATATCTGCTATTTATTGCTGAAGGGCCCCAAGCGGACCGTACCGTGCCTCTCGAACGAACCTTCCGGTCGGGTCTTAAGGAGAGCAATCATAGACCAGGGGAGAAACCAGTTACAGGATCAGGAAGGTCCGAGCTGTCGTTGATATGCAAAACAGAGGAAAAGATATCCCTATAACCAATCTCACTTTTTAGGATTGTACCTTCGCGCACTCCTTTGTTCCACCACAGAGCATTACAAGCAAAAATATCCGACTATTTATGATTTATAAGAGGGCAAGTCAATCGCATTAATAAACTTTCAGGAATTCCAGGAGCGGGAGAAGCTGTAACTGAAGCAGGAGAACGGGAAATTCCATTTCAAAGAAGATAGATGAATGGGGTACCCGATTGACATCGTAACCATTAACGAAAGAGAAAGGGCATTTAGAAGAATCTCAGAAACATGGCGATCGATTCGACCGATCAAGAACAGAGCGCGGCTAAGTCCTACCACTATTATTGCTTAAGCGCATTCATCCACATCCACAACAGAATCCACTCACTAAACTAAAGTCGAATAAAGTCCGTACGCTTGAATGAAGCCCTACCCCTACGCTTGAATGAACTCCTGAAACATCCACTTCAATTGATTCTACTTCATCTCCCCCAGGCACCCCTTTCTCTCCTTACCAGCCTGGACAAGACGGATGGGATGAAGGATAGCGGACAAAGCAAGCCAGCCAACAAAGATTGATCCAGTTGCTGTTGGGGACTTTCCCGGGTATGGGAGTCCTTCATATCATATGAGGATTCACCTCTGAAACTCGAAAGAGGGTCCTACCCTACGCCCGACAACAAGAATCGCCTGAGCCAATTAGCTGTTGCCGACCGTGCTTCACTCCACCTCGCTTCCTTCCCCAGATGATTTTGCCTACTCATTGACCAGTGACTTCGGCATCGAGACACTGACTCCCAGATCAGCTAACCACTCTTTGTAAGGCAGAGCTACTTTCTGATCCCCAATGACAATATCGTCACCAGTGGGATTGGGGGCTATGAGTTGAACTGAACTAGACCTGTAATCAAAACTGTGGACATGGGTTAACTCCTATCCTGTAGGAACTATCCCACATTGAATCGACAACAAGTATCTTTCCTTTCAAAGATTGCTGCTTGAAACGAAGTCTGACTCTTCCGGATACGCAACGCCCCTTCTGGAGGCCTTACGACGGCTACTTTTATTGAAGAATTCGGCGTAACGACTGCTTTCGATGGCAATCCTTGATTGATTTCGGAAGGGGTGCGAAAGAGTTCAACACTACGCTCATTTCGTAGATCTACGATTTCAGGGTAAAGGATTTTTGCTTAGCTGCTTAGCGAATCCCCTTGCTTTTATGAAACTTTTCACATTATCTTTGTTTTTCTCGATGCTTTGAATAGCTATCCGGATAGCAGAAGTGCAATCATTTGCGAAAGCTCTTTCTTCGCGCTCTTTTGAATCTAAGTTCTATTCGTCCTCGGGCACTCTTCCAACTTCAAGAAAACGATCTGATGTCTATATGCTTAACACATGAAATTGGCCTTGGCTAGAATAGCTAATAGGCGGGTAGATTGGTTGTCATACCCCTGTCTTTCCTCTTTCTTACTTCCGAGTTGGTGAGTCACTTGCTAGTGTCGACATAAGCACTTTCTCGGTTATAACTGTGTGGAAGAAAGAAAGAAGTAAAGCTGCACGCAATCCACAACCAAAAGAGAAAAGCCACTCACACTCACGGGACAAAGACTCTATTCCACAACTCCTGCAAGAGACGATTCGTTGATAACATCTGAAGCCTATACTAATATAAAGCCTGCTAAGAGGGGCCTTTCGCCGGTTCAAGTAATGGGAGGCCTTTGCTGGTCAACTATTTTGAGGCCTTACGATTCACTCAATGGCAGAGGGATCTTGCTCGTCAACGTCCGTTGCCGATCCGGTCATCTATCTCGGAGTCATCAACATCTGCTTTTCTTCGGGACAAGAATGGTTATATCCTTGAGCTTATCGTACCTGTCGTCCAATCCATTAGCGTTGCCACCAGCCATTACGAAGAGAGCCTTGGGGCATCCGCTTAAACCCTACTAGGCTTGGAGCCTTACAACTTTATCAGCTCAAGCAATTTTTACCTTAGACTGAAGCGCATTCACTCACTCATAGGACGACCATCATGTACTTGTACTCAAGTGACGATGAACACTGAACCTAACAGCCGAGGAGACGATCTCCGGTACCCATGAAGAGTAGATTACCAATTCTGTCACCGCGTAATATAATTAATATAAAGTGTAGGGGGCTTTTATGATTACACTACTCACGAATCTATCTATCCAATTTCTTACTGAACTTGACTTGTCTCCGATTGCCATGCTGCGCTTTTCGCTCCTTATCCCGTACAGAACGAAGTGAATCTTATTTAAACATTAATTGCTATGGGCCCTCTTATTTTATTGCACTGAATGACGGATCACATGGGGTGGATCCTACTAATGCAATGTTTTCTCCGTGTAGGAAGGCATTTTTCACATCTAGCTTGTATAGGGACCACTTCTTTGATGCAGCAATAGCCAGTAAAGTCCTAATCTTCACAACTGGACTGAAGTTAAGGTTTCCTCCAAATCTATCCAATATTCTTGAGCAAAGCCTTGAAAAGGACGAGAGAGACGAGAGGAAGAATGGCCTACCTCAGGCATGTTGTCTGGAACTGGATCATGGCTTGAGTCTGGAGAGGGAGAATTGGGTGGGGGGATAGATGGATTTTTTTTAAGCATATTTGGAAGCGAAAAGGCTTCTGCTTCTGGGGATCTTCGACTTAGTAAAGGAGCCCGGAAACCACCCTGTTTTTGTTTCGCCTGCTGCCGCAGAAGAGAGGCAAAGGAGCCGATTGGAGGAATGCTTCTTTTTGGTGAAACGCCCGGGTAAACGCATCCCTTTTAGATGGATGTTGTGGATAGAGGAGCTCCAGTTCTTGCATCCTTATTTGGCGCGCGGGAAGCCGAGAGCTGACCCCCATCTTAGGTTGAACGGATTTCTTCAAGCCAGGAAAGGTCCAGCAGACCGGATGCTCTGACCTATCAAGACCAACAAAAATGAGTAGTAACGACTTTTTTATAAAAAAAAGATTTTTTTGACATTAATGGAATCAGGAATCATAAGATGTCTGTAGAATTTAGTGCTATTAAAGAAACACCGCCAACCTGTATACCAAAGGGATACACAAGTGAAGCGAGCGGTCCTCTTCTCTTCCGGCGAAGCTCTTCTCTTTTTGAAAGAGCGAAAAAGGGATTCGTGCTTGGATGTCGAGATCGGGGGACTTTATCCAATCCATGCGGCGAAATCGATTTGTGGTGGAACAAACTCAATAAAAAATATATATATGTTTGCTTCGATACAAGAGATCGGCCCCGAAGCAAGCAAGGTATGGTGGGTGCCAGCAACTTTCACTTGTTAGGAGTAGGGGCTGAAAAGAGCTCTTTGTATAGGTTGGGTTTGCTGGGCTTTGATGCTTACCTTATTCTTATGAAAAGGGGAAGGTTTTATAAAGGAGCTTTTAAGCCCTTTTGCTGGATTGTTGGTCTGCAGCCCCGCCCTATAGAATGAATCAAATAAGGAGAGGCCTATTGATGACCGAGCCACTCTTATACTACTCCTTACCTCACCCCCTTCTCACTTAAAGGGCGAAGTCGCTGAAGCGAGTCTAAAGGCCAAAGAGTGATCTTTGAACGTTACTACGCATCCTTATTAATGAATAGGTATTGTGTAAGGTAGGTTTGTTTGGGTATAGCAGGACTTGAACCTGCGACCATTAGGTTAAAAGCCCAATGCTCTACCAACTGAGCTATACACCCCAAAGATATAAATATAGTAGTAGTATATAAAGATTGGTGCAGAAAAGAGGGCGGCCCCTCTTCTCCTCATCCTATTAAAGGGGCGCAGCTCTGTATGAGGCTCGTACTGCGGAGCAAGCGAAGAATAAGGGCGCGCGTTAGCACTCCTGCAAGAAAACGGCCTTACTCAACAAGCGCACCTTTCTTAGTTTAGTAAGGTTGCTTGTTTCCACTCATTGAAGATTCTATCTACAAAAGAAGGTCAACGGGGGATACTCAAGTTGCTCTCCTTTGGATAGACAATGAAGGCACCATCTACGAGAAGGTGAGGTCGTCTTTCTTTCCGGCCGCCATACGGTTCGCCTGAAAGCCTTAAAGACGGAGAAAGGGAGGAGCAGTTATCTATGTAATTACGGTCTTTGTTGGCCGTTGTTCCGGTCGAGCACTCTCTTTTCTTTGCTTTGTCCAATAGAGTATTACCAAACAAGACTGACTTCTGACCAACCCGCGAAGGGTTGTGAAGTTGGACCAGGTACGAATAATGAATCTATATCTGTGTACGGTACGGAAGTTGCTGGCCGGCGGCCGCTCAACTGTTCGAGCGCAAGCGATCGGCACATAGGGGGTGGTTGGTTCCGATTCGACAAGGGTAGAATGCCTGGTCGAAGGTCCAGTACAGTAGGTAGCAGGCGTGTTCGTTTTGGCTCCCGAGCTTGTGGTCCTCCTTTGACTGACCGGCCCTTTCCTTTGAAATCAGGCTTTGTCCCGGCCTACTCATTGTGATGCAAAGAAAGAGAGGAAGTCAACCTTCTTTTCCCTTCTACTTGAGAGCCCTACCCTCCAGTTCTTTGGAATCCATTTCATCACAAGAAAGAAAGCTCTATGCTAGGATCTCCTGGAATCGCTTTCATCAGGCAATCACATTCTATTCAGATAGAAGAAGAACATCCTCCATGGCGGTACAAGGGATTGAGTCAGAGCCTTAGCTTGACTACAGGAACTAAAGCAAAGGACTTCCATTTCAGAAGACGGATAACCGGACTCGAAGATCATTATCGGAGGATAGAAAAGAAGCGAGTGGAATGGTTCCATCGAAAGAGATAGCTATAACTATTCTAGGGGCTGACTATTCTCTAGTTCGCGTGGCATTCTAGACTGAATCTTCTATAGTAGGGAAGGAAAGCCCTTTCTTCTTTTCTGAAAGCAGGAGCGCACGCAGTCTTAATTGATTCAACAATTGCCTTTATTCAAATAGAAAAGAAAACTCTTCTTCAGGTTCAAACCGTAAGCCTTGTTCAAGGGGTATACGTTTTATCCAGGGAGCATAGCGACTGATAAGTCGATTAAAGTTCTCCTTAATCGAACCAACCAGCCCCACCACCTCGTCAATCTTATCGGGTGGGGATCTTTTAAGAAAACGTTGATTTATCAACCTTCTTTGCCAAAGTAATGATCTTTGACAGAGAGAATCTTTTTTAATAAAACTTCACCAGCATGTCCGCTTTCTCATCCTTCTTCAGAATCATACGCCTATGATGAGACGGAATGATCCGAGGGTAACCGGACCGAGTGAGAGAAACTGGTACCGCATTGTCAGGATGAACGAATTCATCACCACCATAGGCCATCATCAAGGATGAAGCTGCTTGCTTTAAATATAAAGCGCAGAACAACCACCCTGATTTCCGACCAAGGTGAACAATGCGAATAACAACAAGATGGATCCCCACACAGAGTTCCTTGTTCAGACCATCAAAGATCACTAAAGCACCTTTTGGTATGTATTGACCCCTAAAGATCAGATCCACCAGACGAGAAACTAAATTCCGCACTGCTGCTGAGTCGTCGGACTTATCCACCAAGGGATTCGTGGAATTTCTATTGATTGCGTTGGGGGAAATCTACCAAAGCTAGGCAGATAGATAGACTCCTTTCCCGCTGCTAAGGGAAAGTAAGAAAAAAAATCAAATGATTGTTTTTTAATCAGCGCCTCCTTTTCTTTTGGGTATGCAGGTACTACGAGTCCTCTCACTACCAACCAGCAGACATCATCTGGCTGGGTCTTGCCGGTATCAACAACAAGAAAAAAACAATGGAAACAGCAATTCACTATGGCTCTTGGCCCAGACAACGTCCTAGGCGTCGGGGAGATCGGAGCGGAAAGCCTAGACGACGTTTTTATTCCTGGGCTGCAGTAAGCAGATCGAGAGGTCGTTCCGCCCCTTGTCCCCGAAGATGGGTAATATGTTCTCATAAATTCTTGCTCCAATCTGACCTAGCTGGCGAGCGATCCCAGTTCGCGGCAGAGAACAAGACAGCAAGCGAGCGTACCTTTGTTCGCTTCTTCTCCACCAAGCACGGAAGTTTAAGGATAACTGTAGGTCGGTGGCTACCTAAGGAAACTCCGATTCGATCCGCCCCCCAGCTGGGAGGCATCTACCTCATCCCGATCACAAGGAGAGGTTCACCATGATGGGGGTACTTGTTTTTTTTTTCCCTTCCGGAAAGAATGAAATGCATAGGGGACCATCCTTTTGTTGTGTTGCGGCATGCTCCTCAGATTTACGGATTCGCAGGGGGCCTCAGGCCCTACTTAGTTGACTGACAATGACAAAGGCTTGCGAAACTAACTAAGTAGGGCCCTTTGAATTGAATCTGAAGTAGTCTATCAGTGGTGCAAAGCGGCTTTGTGCCCCTTTTCAGTAGGGGAGCGAAAGGTTAGACCTTAGAAAGTCAGCGAACAGCGGTTCTTCTATGTAGGTATGGCCTTCCCCCTTGACTCTCCTAACGTCGAGCTAAGTGACTTCGTAACCTTTGCGTAGCGTAGTAGAATGAAGGCTACGCACTGACGCTCTCTTCTCTATTAGCCTAAGCGTCTTCGCTAACTCGCTCGCCTACTATACTATAAACTACTATACAATACATTAGTAGGGTAGGCTAAGCCATAGGTCCTTAGTAGCGTTGACAAAAACAGCCGGTTAAAAGACAGTGAATCTTTATAAATATGTATAAAAAAAAAAGAGATTTTATATAGGCCAGCTTGACAAGCTACCCTTCCTCTTGATCTTAGGTGCGAAGAGAAAGATCTCTTTTTTATGACTTCCACTTATCTATCGATCCCGGCCCGGAAAAGTGACCGACCAGGGCCCTCTTTTTGAATGAAAGAAAGGGTTTATGAGCCCTAGCCCTGTAAGCCCACACCTGTGTAGAGTAGATCGTTCAACACCTGCGGCACAAACCCATTTTTGACCTATTGGTCCTAGTATCATAGGCGACCGAACGGCCGCCCCCTAATTACTAGACCAACCTGCTGTAATAATTCCATAAACACCTAACGAAGATATGGCAAACAAATAAAGTAGCCCTATGTTCGAATCTGACAATACCATACCATAATCAAAAGGTACAACGGCCCGAGCGACCAGACTTAACATAAATGTAGCCACTGGAGCCATTCTAAAAAGGGAGAAATTAGCACTACTTGGTGAAATAGGTTCTTTTAGAATCAATTTCAAACCATCTGCTAGAGGTTGTAACAATCCGAACGATCCCACTACATCAGGACCCTTTCGACGTTGCACAAAAGCCATTACTTTACGTTCAGCTAGCACTAAAAAGGCTACTCCTAGTAGAAGTGGTAGAATTATTCCAAGTATTTCAGCTGGAACAGCTATGTACGTTTTCGATTTTCTATTCACTCATGATCTGGCCTGGTCGACCCAATCATGAGATTGAAGGATGGGACCTTTTCTCGAAAAAGCCTGTCTCTCGACATACGGGCATTCTTTTCGATCTTGTACCCAGCGTTAGCCCTTTATTAGTAATGGAGGCTTTCGCGCAGCTCAATCCCTTGCTTGTTCGCTTCGCATAGGCTACACAAGCGGTAGACTGAACACCAACCCAATCTCGATGAAAAAAGTGAACTACAAGCAACTACATCTGTGAACTGGGAGGGACGGAATCCTAGCTACTAGGTAGGGTAGCCTGAATCTACGCTACCAGCTTTCTTCTTATTCAATTTCCGCTTCGCCCTTTTCCGGGGAGCAGGACAGAGAGCCTAAGGGACAGAGAAGAAAAGACTACATCGACAGGAAAAGATTTTCATTGGGAAGGCTTCTTTTCCTCAACTCAACATTCTTCTCTGGGTCAAGCCAGCTAGGCCCTCTTCTGTCTATCTACGTAATAGAGTGCCATCCCGCTTCTGCCAGAATCGAAGCCAATACGTGGACGCTTAAATGATTTGGTTCACGTCTTTCAATGCCTTAAGTTAGTTATTTTCTTACCCGAGTGACTGAATTCCATAGTTCATTCCTAAACCGGAAAGATCGTCCCAAACTAAAAGAGAGTCTACCAAACCCAAACAAGGATCTTCCCAGCCTTCCACCAAAGCCACAACACTTCCTGTATCACCATCTCCGCTCACAGAGGGATAAGCGGACTAGCCGGCTGAAAGGCAAAGAGAAGAACTGCCTACTCAATTACAACTAACTAACCGCCTGAGCGAATTGCCGATCTCTTTCCCAAGGGATGATCTTCCTTTCATTCAGAAAGGCCTCCATCTTGCATTTTCACGCGCTCAATCGGAATTGGTTAGGTAGATGTGAGGAAAGAGCAGTGCTTTATTAATAGTCGTGGGGGTCTGTAGGCCCCATTGTCTTGTTGTTGTGTAGCTACTATTTTCGAGTGTTGGAGCTGAGCTGATTGGAGCTCGGGATTTCCTTAAGCGAGTTCAAGGAAGTGACGTGAAGGTAACCCCACGGAGCGGTAAGGAGCTGACGAGAGAAACTGGTCTCCACGTCTTTTGGTAGTGGAGGACAGAAGGCGGACTTAATTGAGTTGTGGTCTTGTTGGGGGGCTCTAGTAAGGTATGGGGCTTTCAAAGGGGGGAAATTCACCCAGTCTAAGCCAGGCAAGCAATGCAAAGCTAGACGAACCCAGACAGAGAAAGATCGGGCTTTGGAAGCGGGATGACATACGGACTATGCACAATTCCGTCACGTGCGGGTAGACCAGAACGTAGACCTGTCATTCCTTAACCGGGATGGTAAGGCCCTTGAAGCTGAATTGGATCAAAGGCTGCGCATCTCGCACCTTGCTACTTATTTCGTAACAAAGCGAATGAGTAATCGAATGCCCTAGCCCGAAGAAGCTGCTTGAAACTGTCCTGGAATCCCTACTCGCCCATGTCGGGATTCAACCTAAGGCTTGTTCGAAGTCCGAATGAATGGATAATACATACATAAAGAATATGAAGCACAATCTCCAACTCTTAACCGGTGGCATCTTTGCTTGTTCCTGATGCTTCAATTTATGTAGGGCTCCGTCCCGGAAGTGGACTTCTCTTCTCCTTTCGTTCTCTTCCTTCTTTTTTGGTTAGATATTAATACATAGTAGTGGTAAAAGAGTCTTTGTCAGTACGGAAAGCTAGTCTGATTATTTTTAATAGCCTTATTTTTGCCTATTACTTTCTTTTTTGATACTCCCTTCGCGGATCTCCCCTCTTATCCAATCAACCAACTGTCCCAGGCCGGGAAATAGCGTTCCCGGAAGAAGCTTTCGCCGCCCCTAGCTCTTAGCTGTCTCCTTTTAGTCAGAGGTCAAAAAACTGGAATTCGACATCAATGGAGAAGAAAGCAGACTTGTTCGCTCACTCTTCTTGCCAAAGTGATTGATCTCTCTTTATTTTCGGACTGGTATTCCCGCCGAGGAGACCCGCCCCGACCTTGATTAGCTCACTCTTTTCTTAGCTGGTCTTTGCTTTCCAGTGAACATTCTCTTTCTAGAGAGAACTGGTGTGCACCAGAGCTGGAGCAATTCATGGAAAGCATCCTTATCTGATTAAAGAACGGAGAGTCTCATCTCCTGGGGCCTGACCCTGTGATGTAGAATCCTTTGCTCTTTCACGCATTGATCTTGATTCGGGTTTCAATTCATTTCTTTCTCAGCCTTGCACCCGGTAATAACGGAACTTGAAGTCTTGCTCGTCTCTTTCATTGACCAGGAAAGGATTCTCAGTGATAGGAGGACACTCTATCAAAGGCCTTGATCCAGCTCTCGCTTCTGTCTCAACTACAGGCCTTCACTCTACTCTCTCGTTCAGATCCTCCGTTCTAGGTCCAGGCATACGCAAGGATGGGAAGGAGACCACAACTCCAGATCGATGTCCCAGGTCAGGTTACCACCCCTCTCTCTATCGCTCTCTCCCTCGGCATACAATCAATGGGCACAATAAAATTCTGAAGTGGATTCAAAAACTAGAAAGCCTTAAGATCTTCCCTCTCCTGACCATGAGGAACGAGTGAATGAAAGCATAAATACGGGCTCTCATGGATTAGTCGTCATGAGGCCCTCTTGATAATCTTTGTCTTTCGTGATCTTCCCCCACATAGGGATGCTATTCTTGCAAATGCTTACTGCCCAACAACATCTTTTCGAAGCAAACGGAGCTCACCGATATCCAGTTTTTTTTACATTTACAAAGGGATTCAGACAAGGAAGGCTGTTAAGCATGCAGACTGATTCTCTTTTCTTACGTTACGTGAATTAGATACTACTGAAATGCAGTTTCACTCCTCAGAAGAAGGTAAGATGACTATAGGCAAGAAAGAGAGAATTGAACCTAAGGCTTGCCCCCGAAACATTTGGAAGGAATGCCGCTTTCAACCTCCTTCTATCGACATCGACGGCTCCGAGGAAAAGAGCATCTTATGGCCATGACCGTCTAAAGATCATTTCTATCTCACGAATTGGATTTGAACCAATATCTCCGGGCTACTTTCCTTTTAGTCGATCGTGAGTGGGTCTGTCGTCCTCCTCATTATAGTCCTCCTAAAATCAATAGCATTTCGTCGGAAAACATCCTGTCTTTTTACCGCTCCGTGGGTAGTCCTATGCATAGTAAAAAACCAAGTCCTAACTACATACCTACAGGCCATACGTATCTAGAATTTGAACAAAGAAAGTAGCTACTGTCCGTCCCATTACTAATTTGTGAGATCAAAATAGATTTTGTTTAGCCCGAGAATTTGCTCTTTTAGACTTTCGTCTAGAATAAAGGCATGTTCCACTATGTCTTTGAAACGGAGTCCCTCTGGTAATTGCATATTTCAATTCGTATCACAATAATGTTTCCAAAGCATCTCTAGTTTTGATTCGGTTTTTAGTTTTAGTTTCTCTAGATCCAACTCTAGTATATGTTCCGAAATTGTACTTCGTAAAAAAACTTGGCCAGCGCCATTCAATCTTGTAAACTCATTGAGACCGCAATTGGAAAAAGAGATACGAACGGAGAGGAATAACCAATCGATGAAAGAACATGAAACCATTCTGTTTCAATAGAGGTACGAGAAACGGTTGGGGGCAATGAAGTAGGTGAAGTGGTTGGATTTTGCGAGCTGTTCCAACCACTGCTGGATGTGATTCCAAGAGCCAAACGAGAATGAATACCACACAGAAGAGTAAAGACCAGGCTCCCTAATGGAATGTTTAACCGATCCATTCCGGATCGACCGAATTGGTACGGAAGTTGTAACATGGGAAAACCACAGAAAACACAACTTATTTGAATAACCCGGTGACCTACCATTTGTAGAAGTAGGATCTTAGGCAAGCAATAAGCACTTAAATAATACAATTCGAGTGTACCATCTTCTTTCTCATTTCGAGGAAAAGGTGCGGGAGGAAAAGAAAACAACGGAGGGATCCGAATCGGACCTAAATGGGAATGACATGAAAAGTCTTTTTCAAAACCTAGTATTAAGGGCGTTACGACGATATACGAGAGGAATGGAGAAAAACTCGTGATTGGTGTGGAGGGGAAGATCTTTTTATTATATAGTTCAAGAAAGAGTCGTCTCATTTCCTTACATTAGCAATGGAAGATAAATAAAAGTAAATATCTGTTGTTTTTTTCACTTCAAAGAAAGAGTAGAGCCAGTACAAGTCGAAAACAAATTTACCTAGGACTGAAGTGCAGAATAACTACCATCTGCCATCCACTCGGTCTACCAGAATCTACAATGATTAAGTGATCGGAAAGTGTCTGCTAGAATGACTGGGGCAGGGTTTACTTTTTGTTCCACCTGGGCTTTTATTTTAAGGACAAAAGGTATTGAATCAACTCTTGGCTGCTGTCAAAGTCAGCGGTGTGGGAAGACTAGCAATTGAATCAGTCTTCGGTGGTACAGCTCTCGTTTCCGGTGTTGAATAACCAGCGCTTAAACTGAAAGAAGAGTAGGATCAGAAGTCAAGTCTCATCCCACGGGCGCATCTGTATTTATTTACTAGGCTATTCCTTGCCTTGGAAAAGATCACACTGTTTATTCCTTAAACATTAAACATAGGTAATGCCGACAGTGGCAAGACTTTCTTCGTAAAGAAGATCTGCTGCGCTTATGCCTTCAAACCCGAAAACAGTGCTTATTACGACACCAGGTGAAATAGCTACTTCTCTCCCTTTATTTATATATTTAGAGAACCGAGTGAACGCAGAATCATAATCGGCCTTTCGGCTAGCATCTAGCATGTGGGGTCTTCTTCTTTATCTTTATATTAAGATATAACCAAACAAAGAGCCATTCTCCTTTGAACAAGAGTTTCCCCTCGTTCGCTAGCCTTTTGGCTTAGTCTTAACTTATACTTCTTCCATCTTATCTTGTCTTACTAGACAAGTTCCAATATCAACGGAGTCAATAGCAGCAGATTACTTCGCCTATTCTCTTCAAGTCCCATAGCTTCTTCTCAAGCAGCAAATGGTCCGCTTAGTCTCACTATTATATGATATGACACTCAATGTAGTCACCCCCTTGAGAGCTAGTTCCTTCCCTTACTAGTGCTGCAATCAGGCTTGGCACCTTCCCGTTCTGTCTACTGCCCCTTCTTCTCTTATGCAATTTGCTATTATGTGAACCTTTATTACAAAACAAAACTTCACATTGGCCAATTTCACACCTTCCGAATGTGACAGCTAATCAAAAGAAAACCAATTCGCTTTCAGCTAAAGATCAATCTAGAAAGCAGAGTACAAGGTACATGTGTTAAGCATATCACAACATATGCCAATCACTTTCTTTCGGGAACATGAGACTGGTATGTCCAGCTAACTAAGGGGCATAACAAAGATTGGGACCTAAAGTGAAAGTGGTAGAACGAAGAAGGTCAACCCCCGCGGCTAAGGAGGTCAGGAAAACCGCTAGAATAACCATACTAAATAAAAGTGCGGCGCTATACTGATACTGGGATTTGTAGCCTGGCAATCCCGGTACGGTATAGCTGAACTACTTTATACAGGCTTCTCAACATATTCTCTCACGCTACCCAAGCCGAATTCCTGTAGCAGCGTTGATAGATGAATCCGCCTACATCGATACCGGAAGGATGCCTTATCGCATTACAGAAAAGGTCTGGGAGAGAAAACCAATAAAAACAGGATCCCATAGATAGAATGCAGATTAAAGATTTGATAATCTCTGCCAAAGGCAAACCTGGACAAAATGGAAAAGATTTCAAACTAGATGAGAGCACCAATCCACTCTCACTTTCACAGGTGTGACTTTCTAGTTTCCTAGGAAAGCCCCTATACAATCAAGTACGCTTGCTTGCATGTCCTTATTAGATTAGGCCATCTTATCTTGTCCTTTCAAGTCCTAACCCTGCCTTGCTTTCTTGAAAGAGTCTTTGAAAGCACTACTTAAATAAGCCCACATTACGACTAGAAAGCTGGCTAGATCTCTAACACTATCTTGGTCCTCCATTAGCATTAGTAGCCTACCTAGGGCAGGGACAAGGCTATAAGCGGGACTGTGACCCGATGCGAGAGGGAGAAAGTAACCTCATTAAAAATGCAGGTTTTTTCTTTTTTCAAAAAGGAATTGCAAGAAAGCCCGCTACTGGACCTGGGAAAGTTCTCATCACACTCTCCAGAATCAAGGTGCACTTTTTGATGTTTCCTTTTCTATTTAATAATACCCTACTTTCTTCTCTGCCCAACAAGATGAAGATGGAACAGCGAGGGTGAGAGTAGATCGAAGGGACTCAGGATAAATGCTTTCGAGGCAATGGGTGGACTGATACCTGTTACCAGGATATCCTTTTTTGAGACTTTCACGGGAACTGAGACTTGCTATCAGTCTAAGAGAGGAGTCTGTGGTGAACCTACTTTCATCTTCACTCACTATTACTATGAAAAGAACTTTAATACAGACAATTGACTCCTCCCCTCCAGGAGCTAGCTTTCAATCTCTAAGAGCCGATTCTATACCAGCAGATTCAATAGCTGCATTCGATGCCTACTCTTTATATTATTTGCTTCCGCCTTAATAGTCTTGCCTTACGCTTGAAGTTCAGTTACTTCCCTTATGAAGTGAGAAGGATTTGATGCTGTTTTCTTAGGGTACTAGCTTCACTAACGATGTCAAAGAGCTCCCTCTTGCAACCAAGCCGGTCCAAGCGGGATTAGTGAGACCCGGACGGTAAAAGCTTGACTAATGAGTTTTTCCCTTTTTCTTTTTTAAGTCCATTTTCGAATTAGATTATAAAGTATAAAGAATCGGCATAACTACCCCTACACATCAGAATGATGTTGTTCCCAGCTGCCATTTGTCCTTGTGGCACGAGTTTAGCTTTTATTTTTTTACTCTCAAGCAGAGACGAGTGCACCAAGTGATGCTGGCTAAGAAGGGTTCAGTTTGAACACGAATTTCTTGTTCTCTATCTTTCTGTGGTCGGGTATTTGAGAAAAGTCTTCACTGAGCTGGCTCAGGCTTACTTCTATGGGGTCTGCCTTTCATTGAATTTCAGTGAGGGTTGTGGGGTAAGGCTCACGAAATGGAAGGTATGCTGCTATACGAACTGTAAGAGATGCTAGGCAAGGTGGCGCACATATACATATAAATGGATGACGAGAACTGGCTCTCTATCTAAGGGTAGTAGGTGGGAAGAAAAAGGCTCTGCTCCTGCCTTTATCGTTGCTTCTGTCTTTAGCTTCCTCTGCTACAACTAGTCTTACTGCTACTTGTACTTGCTTTGCTACTTTAGGTGGTGCTGCTGTAGCTACCTTTGCTGCTAGAGGATTTTGAACCAGGCCTTATGCTGCTGCTGGTGGAGGAGAGCGAAGCAGACAGATTGAGATTGATAGGTCAAAAGAAAGATAAAGAGTTGTCTTACGTCGCTGAGATAGTCCCACCCGGGCAGGAACTTCCAAACCCTGTACTTGCTATCGAGAAGGAAATCAGCCTTGCACTCGGAGTTCTTTCTTTTCTTTCTTATTGCAGTGAGTCTTATCCCGGGTATGGGACCCTAGGCCCTGAATCTATTATATTATAGTGTTCTAAGTCCTCTTTCTTGGCTTCAAGGATGAATCTTTTTCCTCCTAAAAGCCCTATCCTCCATCGGCCCACTAGCTCCCTTCTCTGCTTTTGGTAATAAAGCTTTGTCCATTCAAATAGTCACTTTTATAATCCTATTGCTTCTATCAACGAGTTTGATCTTCGCCGAGTCTAGTTCGATAAGTAATAGGCTGTAGAGATGGGACTGTGGAATTTTCTCCGACTCTTCAAGGCCATTAGCATCCGAAGACCATCTTTGCCCTTCTTGATTGGCTGAACCTCATTCAAGTCTTTTCTTTTCATAGGCGTCTTAAGTCGGCTAGTTGGTCTAGGACTGAAGGAAGATAAGTTCCACAAAAGGAGAAGGCATATCTGCTATTTCGGGTTGAAGAAAGGTAAATCTCTGATCCCTAGTCCATGGGTCCCAACCTATGTACGGATACTTTTTTGACATCCCATTCATTCTCTGAGGTCTATTCCTTTCTTCTTTCTCTCAATATCTTAAAGGTTCAGTGAGTTTTCCGCGAACTCAATAATCACTTAACACTTCTACGATAGCAGATGTAGTTTAATTGGGACCCAACAAAAGACTTCTATCGAAGAGGCCTTCTTGTATTAAACCGGTGACGTCTCTTATTCTTCCTTCTTTACTTATAAGAATAAGAAAGCTATTCAATTCCGATGCTAGCGAAGGCTCACTTCAATTCAACTAGTCCATTCTCGAGGAAAGCTTATTCTCTAATTCGATTATATACTTGTATTTGTACAATAATAAGTCTTCTTATTTCCTGTAAATGAATGTCCAGAACCCCTGTTTAATTTATTATTCTGTTGATTCAGAAAATAATTGTTGACAAAGTTGCGTTCCGCTGACGGTTGTATAGGAGACAGTGTTTAATATACAAACTAAGATTCAGGAAAGAATATTACTTTGTGGTTGGGTATATCTACTTCTATTATTCCCAATGGGTCGAATGTTAGCGACTCAGGTCTGGTCCCTGTCCCAGAGGCCCCACTGCTTTCGAGCGTTCCCACGTCGGGCTGCATGAAGAATTCATTATTGCCTATTATATCTGATGCGATCTTGACAATATCGTTGTGCCATACTCCTGTGGTGTCCTTGATGTATTTAACTACCTCTGGCTTAAAGATTTGATGATAATCATAATACCCTAAGACCAGCATAAGGCTTGGCCTTAGAGCGTACCATATTTGAAAGCCTAAGCAGATGGCATAATTCATGGCGTTCGTCTTTGAACAAACTGCGTCAATGTAGTGAGATATCCACCCGGACTGAGTACATATTAAATAGGTAATTGTTAATGCTTCGGAAGACCTAGTGTTGACTTCGTTTATTTGATGGTCTTTCTATTCCCCTAGCGTCTTCTTTCCATATGGGTAGCATAATCTTCCTAGTTAATAGTTTTTCATAAACACCATCAACATATTTAGTAGCTAAAATCCTATTCAAGATGGGCAGTGTCTTCCTAATGATGATATTACGCTTATTTATCGAGACTGCGGAGAAAGCGAGATAATAGACTGAGACGTACCTCAAGAAGGTAGGAAACTCAAGAAGAATGGGCGACCTTCGGAAGTTGTGTTTAGAATACCAGTATCGCACTTGTAAGATTTTATACTGACTCATATATTTCATTAGTATAGAACTGCTTTCTTGACCCTGGGTGTGCGATGCCGATATTGTTAATAAATGATGCCATTCTTTTTAAAGAGTAGGAATTATGCTGTTTTTCTGTAAGAATAGGATGTTGACTACTATAATATCGTACAGGGCGAGATAGTCTGAAGACTTTGTTTTAAAGCTAGCCATGAACTCGGCTATATCCTCCTTCTGCTCCTTCATCGCTGCAGTTCTCTCTTTAGGCCCCTCCCTCCCTCAAAGAGCAAGTGGCTAAGAGCAAAGAGCTAACAGCTAGCAGCAGGACTAAGAGAGCAGATAATAAAGAGCTTAGGGAAGGTAACTCAGACATAATAGTTGACTTAACTTATAAGGAAGACCGCGTAGCTAGCTCGCCCAAAATCAATAAGGCAGAAATTTCTATACTGTCTATCCGCTCTCAATCTCTCATCCCTGGATTCCTTGCCAACCAGAATTCATTCACCTTCTTTTGAGGAGCGCTTCAATTAACCGAGATGAAGAAGCTGAAACTACTTGACCGTCAGGTAAGGGGTATCGATAAAGATTCCTCACTTTAGACTTTAGGAAGGAATGCAAGACTGAGGATTGGCATTTAGTTTTCTTGATCAGGACTAGAAATGTACTCTTTCTGGCCTTGCCTTCCCCTATTAGATTATGGCCCGATCTCTCCCAGGATCAAGAGAAAGCTCTTCGCCTTCCCCTTATTGATATTGATTAGGGTAGGGCTAGATGACAGAAAGGAGCCAGAAGGAGCAAGCTTCGTCTATGCGGACTGACCCGAATCAATCCCCTTTTTTTGGTCTCCCATGGACCAAATTCTCCTCCTTCCGAGCCTGGAGACAGGATTTCTTAATAAAAAGCGGTGGATGAGCGGTAATGGCTGGGGAAGGGGGCAAGTACATCCTTTTGTTCTCAGTTCGTGGGAATTGCTTCCATCACTAACCAGTTCAGCTCGGCTGGTGGGCTTTTGTGTTCTAACTTCGAATCCGGACCAGTTCGACAAGACCAGATCCATCAACAACCCTAGGCCCAATATTTGCTTGTACGAGCTAGCCATCAACAGACGGACATCCTTTTGCCTTCCCCTATTGGGCATAGCCTTTTCTCCGTTAGGCTCCTGTAAGGGCGGGTATGAGAAGGGTCCCCCTCTCCCTTGTCAAAGCTTAGTTATCCGTGAATGAGAACTCGTTTTGCTTGTTGGCTGGTAGCTCCATGGTTGGTTAGCTCGAAAGCGAGTTTTTACTCTTTGATCGTCGAGGAATAAAGGTGTGATTACCTGAGGTGAGGTTGACCTTCTTTCTGCCTTAGAAGAGGTCTAGTTTAGGTCAGTGCTATATTTTTCTATAAAATATCTTATCTTTTTTTAGGCAATACCTATGCTCGGACTGAATCCGCATCCGCCTCTGTAGCTCTTCTATAAGAGCGGACCTTTTTCCAGTCCTATTCTTTCCTCTTAAGTTAAGTTCCTTTTGGTTCGACCGAACCTCATGTTGGGACGTGGACGTCTGCACCTCTTTCTATTTTGAGACGACCACAGGTTCCACCAATCCTGCTCTATCCAGTTTGAGGTCGTCTGAACCTGATACCCTGCTCCAGATTCAACTCTGCTCCTACATCAAATCCTTCCTCCTCCGTAGTTCACGTTCATAGAGGGAGACTTCCCAAACGAAGACTCCAGGTCACTGAAACGAACACAAGGCTTGCTTTAGCAAGCCACCCAATGTAGGACGAATTACCTCCCATCCGTTCTAGCTACTCCACACTGGCCTTAAAAGCGCCTACTTTTCTTTCTTCACAGAGATGTAGAAAGTTTGATTGAATTGCGTATAGAAAGAGAGACATGCTTTGTTTTGTAAACAGGGGACATAGACCCTTCCTCGGAGACTTGCCCCCATTGATTAGCTTGACCCAATTCCAATTCAAGTTCTTATTCACTGGAAATGCTTCCTTTACTGGAGCTGGTAATGGAAATGCTGAAGTTTGAGCTTGTGTTTTCCTGTCTTCTCTGCCTTGCCCACTCCACCTTATTTGCTGGAGGGAGGATACGATTGTCGAAGCCATTCAATTCATATAACTTCGCCTACTACCCTCTGACTCGCACGCCTACCAACTAGAATGAGGACAGTCAGACTAACCAAAAAAAAGAAATCACTATCACTCGAGAAAGCGGCCCCTTTTTCTGTCTTTCTTGCTTGATTCTTCATCTCTGTGTCTTATCCGGATGTGGAATTATCTCCCTATCGGACTAAGGGTTTTGATCGAATATTCCTCTCTCTACCTGAATTCAATCAGTAAGAAAAGAAATATGGAATAAAGAGTTTCATTCCATAAAACATGTTCCAAAGGGCACCTGTTCAATAAATCAGGAAAAAGCGAAGCGCTTACAGAGAGAGACCGACCTCCGTAGTTGACTCTGAATCCTAGGCTAAGGAAAGGGGAAGCTGGTTTAGTCAAGAAGTAGGCGTGGGTAGGGGGTCAGTGTCCATCTCATCTTTCTTTTTTTGCATTACTCAGCACTCTTGAAGCACAGCCCTACTGTGATTGACAGACATGAGACCCCTATCGATGGATCGGATCAAAGCCCTTCTGCTGCCTGATACCAAAGGCGCCGAAGAAGTGGATGAAGTCCGCCGTCCCGAGCGAAAGGATCGATAGTTTGACTTGAGTGGTCTCCCCTTCGTTCGAGTGAAACCTAGGAAAAAGAAAATTAATTACACCAGCTAGGCCGAGAAAGATGCCATCTTGTAGTAACCCTTTTATATCTAACTCTGTTTCCGGGAAGTCAGCTATCTTGGGTTATTCTTTTATGAATGACTCTCTTTCCCGCTAGCCGGAGCTAAGATTTGAATGCTCTTTTTACCATTCCTCCTATCCCGTATTCAATCACGAAAGCCTGCTGACAAAGAGGCAAGGGCTAGTCATACCATTCTCTAACAAAGAGAAAAAGGAAAGAGCTCTACGACTGAAACAAGAATCACAGCCGGAATGGAAATAATCGAACTTCAAGTTTTTCCTCCACCTCAAAGAATCTTCCCTAGCCCTAAAGAAAATGGCAAGATTACTATTTTAGCTCAATCTTTCTCTTGCTCATGCTCCAATCTGATGGTGTTAGAACCTTGGGGCTACCTATCTTGAAGCCAATCCATTCTTCCATGCGCGCACAACACATGTTGAAATTCCACCTTTTCAGATACAAGGTGGTTTGGTCTTCTCTTATATAAGAAAGATTCTCCCTTAGAGCTGCATTGCATGGTTTTCATGTGGTTAGTTATTAGGTGGAGAAACTGAGTGTGGGAAAGCTTTTCCGAGAAAGTCATTCATTCTCTGGCTTGAAATGACTACTTCAAATTTAGGTTCTTTCCATTCTTACTCACTGGAGAAGCATTGGCAACTTACCCGCAAATAAAATTGGGAATAGATGGACTCTCTCTAGGACCCATTTGACTGACAGGATTTATCACCACTTTAGCGGCTCGACCAGTCCGAGTTGACACATATGATGAGGGAGTTAGAACAGCAATGACAGTCGATTTCTCCTCTTCTTCCTATCGAGTTGCCCAAAGGCTTTTCTTCTGACTGTGCTCGTTGGGGAAGCAGCCGAACTCTTTTACGGGACGAGACGAAAGTCCCTGGGAGCCTATTACTTGTGGTAGGTGACCCTAAGCATCGCACGAGCAAAAGCCTAGCTTCTTTCAGCTATCCACGAAAATGAGATTGCCTTCTTCTTACCTTGAAAGTCGTTCCCCTAGCTTCTCTTGCCTTTCCTCCACATGATGCGGTCGGCTTCTCTGTGGGCTATTTGAACACGTACACGTACTCCCGCCCAACTCTCCTCTTGGCTCCTTTGCTTACCCGGCTTAGTGCCTCTAGAGCCGGAGTTTCCTCACCGTCACTGCCTTCTCACTCCGACGTTGGCATGAACCGGCTCCCGCAGTCCACTATTCTAAGCGGGGGACTAGGAAGAGCTGGCTTTACTTTATCTGTACTCTAGCCCTAGCTTTATCCCTAGCTAGCTTGAAACAGATTACTATAAAACTGGTGAAACTTAGGCCTTCGGAAAAACATCATTTGTAGTGTGTGGAAACCTATTGACTTAACCTGTCTCTGAGAGAAGTGGAAACAAAAAAAAACAGATAGAAGTCTCAGGGGGAAATTCCCTTAGTACTCATAGGGGAAATCCATTTTACTGAAAGTGCAGGCTTCATGAGGAGATTTATTGGGCTTTCGCACTGGTACTCTTATTATCTTCCAAGCATAAGCACTCATTTTCCAGCTATAGGAGTTATGCATTCCCGGAGAAAAGAAAGAGTTTAAGTTTTAAGATTCTACCTTCGGATAAACTGAATCAATTAACTGAACTGTCGGGGCGGTTAAGCAGACTTTAAAAAAAAAGAACTCCTTCTTATAGATTTTCTTCTTTCTTGGGGGCCGGACTAGAGGAATGAACCGGGGGCAGCAAGAGAAGACTGAAAGATATGCCCCAAACCCCTCAGCCTCTCTTTGACTTAAAAGCTTTGAAAGAGAACAGAGGGGGACTTACCGGATCTATTAAAAAGCATAGAAAGGCGCGGAGAACATTCCAATACCGGCCTAAACAACAGGAATATCCAAGACTCAAAAAGCAAAGGAAGCCAGCAACCTGGATTGAGGTTATTGGGGAAGAGAAAGAGCAGACAATGACAGAAAATAAAGAGGAAGGAACTTTTTTTTTGATTCCATTAAGAATCAAGCAAGAGCCATTGGCTTAATAAATGGGACATAGCATAGGGATTGGACTGAAAGGTGTGGGAATGGCCCCTGAAAAAGCTACGACTAAAGCATAGGGCGTAGGAAATGGTGCTATACCCCCCTTTCTCCCCGAACCAACTGAAGGAAAGAACGAATAGCCCGAAAGACAGACAAGGACGGGAATTGCTTCTATACTTTGAACTGCAAGGTAGAGCTTTAAGCCTTCTCAAGGAAACTGACTCTAGAATCGTCAACCGAAGGGTTAGTTGACTTGCTGGCAGGGCTATAGGGTTCTCAATGGTTTGCTTAATAGCACCTTACTCTAGTTCTGGCAAAAGAGAAAGCTCTAGCACGACCGACACCTTCTGCTTGAACTTCTGTCCCAACTCCAGCTCTGGCACCTGACTCCCTAGCTTCCTCAATACTCCTATTCCTAGAACTGGGGACTGACTTACGAGCCTCAACAGCCTTCCTTCTAGCCTTTGTCGATTCCTCCGATAGCTACAGAACTAGGGAATGAATGACTACTACGACTACTGCTTACTCATACAAGGGAGGGATAGCAGGAGACAAGACAAGGCTTTCTAAAACCCCAAGGTAGGCTGGAGACAGGGTTAGCTTTATAACTCGCTCTATCACCTGGCTTACTTATTCTTGCTTTATCACCTTTCTAGCTTTATCCCAAGATGGATGCAACTTTGCTTAAGACTTGGCATTGGAAGTGGGATGGATCTCCTTCCCGCTTTAGTTTCACTCTTATCTCGGTTACTAACCGGTGTGGGAGCTGAAGCCAAGTCCTTTCCCGAGTGGGCTGCCTAATCATACCCAAACACCATCTCGAACTACCGATCCTATAATATAAGTGATTTCCACATCCTGCCCCTTTTTACATTCGAAGTGTAATTGTAATTAACTGCTGAAAATCTTCTCTTTGTTGACGCCAGCCCTAACGCACTAAAATGGGGTATGGGGTCTAACCCTCTCTTCTATCTAGACTGTATGAAAGACCAAGCAAGAATCGCCCTTTTAGCCACTCGAGAATGGGGCTATAACTGAAAGACCAAAGGGGACTGGTGATACAACTGGAACCCCGATCGGACCTTACTTAGTCTTAATCTCAACCAAAAGGAAATGGGCCTAGCTAAGGTTTCTGGAAGTCTCGGAATCCTAAGACAGAATCGGATGAGTTGAAAGCTTAAAGAGCTTTACAATATAATCATAATCGGGTGAGACAATGACCCTTCCTCAAGGCAAAGGAAATCTAACCTGCTAGCTGGGGGAATGCCCCAAAGCCCCTATTACTACTCCTTTCGAACTTCTAGCAATAGCAAACTCGCCCCACAAAGTGGTCCAATTCTTTTGTTTAATGTGAAGCTTGGCAAAGACAAAACCCTGTCTTAGTCTATGTCCCACGACCTGTGGTATCGGCAGTAGTTGGAATCATCCACTTTATCGATCTCGGCGGGTCGCTTACACGGAGGTAGAGTCAGCTCAAACCCTTAGCGATCAACATGTCAAAGATGGTGTCTACCTTGCTTTCAAGGAAATCTTCGACTTTAGAGAGTCGTTCTTTGAGAGAGATTTTATTAGCCTCCTTCTTTTCCATCCACGAATGGAGATTCCTTTCATTCAATGGATCGATCCCCTTTTCTTAAGGACTCTTCATTTGAAGTAAGGAAGTCCCTCGAGGGTCCGGAAGAGGAGTTACAGGCCGGATACTAGCTGTAGGTGCTCGTAGATCAAAGCCATCTTTGCAGCTAGTGGCTTGCTCAGAAGATAGAGTCCTTCCTTTACCATGACAATATACTTATAAATATAAAAACGAATGTAAGACTACCTTACATTACCTTATATAGGATAGAACCTGGGTTAGCATTGGAATGCATTTGACCCCCTTAGGAGATCGCTCTGACGCACGAACCCGTTGCTCTTGAATCTGGGGCTTAAGCGGACAAGCATTGGTGCCGCGCAAACAATGTTGAGTTCAACTGGGAAATAGATTACTCACTAGACACGAAAGAAATGAATCCTTACTTCATCAAGAAAGGAGACGGAGAGCCACGAACCTACTTTCCTGTGCCGGAGGAGAACCAGAAATAAGTAGACCTTGATCCATGGCCGGGTGCAGAGGAGGTAGGGACGGAGAAAACGTGCTTCATACGCCAGCGGTCGAAGATCGGAGAAAGTTGGTTTAGTCCTATACTATATATAAAGCGAGTGGTGACATCGCAAGAGATTAAAGTAAGAACCAGCAGAACTTTCTCATCATCGGTCAACTGAGGTTAGGACTACTCTGAAACTCGCTTATTCCTCTCTAACACTTTCTTCTTTCTATTCCTTTCTATAAGTTAGTTACCGGCCCGACTACCAAACTCTGTTTGCTCAATGAAAAGTTAAGGTAGTCTACCCGCATCTTCAAAGAAGATATCATGATGCTACCTTTTGCGAATGACAACAGTATGGTGATTTCGGCTTTTCAAAAGGGTGACATTGTAGTGTAGGTTAGATTCCTACTTGTTGAAGATCTATAGTTATATAGATGTTATAATGACAATTTAGTAATTACAGTAGTCTGCCTATAGTCTCATTTATTGCCGTAGATAACGAGATCACACTCTCGTTGACTACCTGCTTCTAGTGCGACAGAGAATGCAAGCAAACAGAGTCGCCGCTGCCTCGTCTGAGAAAGAAGAATTAGATTAAAGGACTGACTCGAGCCTGCACAATACTTGGAAATGGGGAGACCGGCAAGCAAAACCACCTTCAAGAGCTCGAAGGGCGGACAATGGATAATGTTTCCTTTTATTATGATGGTTATATCATCACGTTAGATGCTTCCTTCGGTTCCTCCTTTATGAATGAGGGACGAAAAGCAATAAGGCTTAAAAGGTAAGGGCGGCTATGGAGGACTTGGTTTATTTGTTTGAGAGACGCCTGACGGCTTCTATAAGATTTGCCCAACCCTGGAAAGAAAGGGGGAGTAGTAGGAGACAGACCCACTGAGCTTTTGTAGGAGCAAGCAGACCGAGTTTCCTACCTTAGGTAGGAGTCCTTCTTTATCTTTATTGACCTTGAAGTTTCGGCATGCAAGTAAGCACGAAATTCATAGAAGGAGGCAATGGAATCCTATCACAATCGGAAGATTCCAATAGGCATAATAGCCGCCCCGTCTACCCGCTATTGGAATAGGCCACACGTCTTAGTCAACTTCTTCAGTGAAGGAAGAAGCCCGCCAGCTTACTATACTAAGGGAAGAGGTTACTATTTAACAGTAGTGTCGTCCCGAAGCGCAACCAGACTCTTGTTCTTCCTCTTCAGCGGATTCGGATGGGGATGCTGCTTCTCGAGTTGAAGCTGCTAATGCCCTATCTTTCTTCTCTACTGCCTTTAGCTATCGCTTTTCGGCTGAATAATTTTAAGATCTGGCATTCTCCATCGGGAAAGCTAAGTGCCCCTTATTTAGTAAGGCGCCCTCTCTTTACCTTTACGCGAATTGGGTATTACCGGCCGATGGCGAATAAGTCCTCACAACAAAGGTTAGGTGCTTGAGATCATAACTGCTTACAGCAGCGCTCCTGGGGCGAGACTCTTTCGCCTAGAATGAATTCGGTAAGGAAGGATAGAGCCTCATGGCTTATGGCAGCAGGTCGAAGAACAACTCTTGAATGGTCGGTTCCGAAGCAGCTCCACAGCATGCACTGTTAACGCTCTGAAACCCTAAAAAATCCAAACAACGTTTAACGAGCAAGAAATTAACAAGCTTCAAAGCATTAAAAACAGGATCTTATTTGAG